TCTTCTAAAGAAGAAAAAACTTTATTTGATACTATGGATGACTGGCTACGCAGAGACCGTTTCGTTTTTGTGGGTTGGTCTGGTCTATTGCTCTTTCCTTGTGCCTATTTTGCCTTAGGTGGATGGTTCACGGGTACAACCTTTGTGACTTCATGGTATACTCACGGATTGGCCAGTTCCTATCTGGAAGGTTGTAATTTCCTAACTGCCGCAGTTTCTACTCCTGCTAATAGTTTAGCGCATTCTCTGTTGCTATTATGGGGTCCTGAAGCACAAGGAGATTTTACTCGTTGGTGTCAATTAGGTGGTCTATGGACCTTCGTTGCTCTTCATGGTGCTTTTGCTCTAATAGGTTTCATGTTACGTCAATTTGAACTTGCTCGATCTGTACAATTGCGACCTTATAATGCAATTGCATTCTCGGCTCCAATTGCTGTCTTTGTTTCTGTATTTTTGATCTATCCATTGGGTCAGTCCGGTTGGTTTTTCGCACCTAGTTTTGGTGTAGCAGCTATTTTCCGATTTATCCTTTTCTTTCAAGGTTTTCATAATTGGACCTTGAATCCATTTCATATGATGGGAGTTGCCGGAGTATTGGGTGCTGCTCTTCTATGTGCTATTCATGGTGCTACCGTGGAAAATACTTTATTTGAAGATGGTGATGGTGCAAATACGTTCCGTGCTTTTAACCCGACTCAAGCTGAAGAGACCTATTCCATGGTCACTGCTAACCGTTTCTGGTCCCAGATTTTTGGGGTTGCTTTTTCCAATAAACGTTGGTTACATTTCTTCATGTTATTTGTGCCAGTGACCGGTTTATGGATGAGTGCCATTGGAGTAGTTGGTCTAGCTCTAAACTTACGTGCCTATGATTTTGTTTCCCAGGAGATCCGTGCAGCAGAAGATCCTGAATCTGAGACTTTCTACACAAAAAATATTCTCCTGAACGAAGGTATTCGTGCTTGGATGGCGGCTCAAGATCAGCCTCATGAAAACCTTATATTCCCTGAGGAGGTCCTACCCCGTGGAAACGCTCTTTAATGGAACTATAGCTTTAGCTGGTCGTGATCAAGAAACCACTGGTTTCGCTTGGTGGGCCGGTAATGCCCGACTTATTAATTTGTCTGGTAAATTGCTTGGGGCTCACGTGGCTCATGCCGGATTAATTGTATTCTGGGCCGGAGCAATGAACCTATTCGAAGTGGCTCATTTCGTACCGGAAAAGCCTATGTATGAACAAGGATTGATTTTACTTCCCCATCTAGCTACTCTAGGATGGGGAGTCGGTCCTGGTGGGGAAATCGTGGACACTTTTCCATATTTTGTATCTGGGGTACTTCACTTAATATCTTCTGCGGTTTTAGGTTTTGGTGGTATTTATCATGCACTTATAGGACCCGAAACTTTAGAAGAATCTTTTCCATTCTTTGGCTATGTATGGAAAGATAGAAACAAAATGACCACAATTTTGGGTATTCACCTAATCTTGCTAGGTGCTGGTGCTTTTCTTCTAGTGCTCAAGGCTTTGTATTTCGGAGGTGTATACGATACCTGGGCTCCCGGCGGTGGAGATGTAAGAAAAATTACGAACCCGACTCTTAACCCAAGTGCTATATTTGGTTATTTACTGAAATCTCCTTTCGGAGGAGAGGGATGGATCGTTAGCGTGGACAATCTAGAAGATATAATTGGAGGACATGTATGGTTAGGTTCCATTTGTATCTTCGGTGGTATCTGGCATATCTTAACCAAACCTTTTGCATGGGCTCGCCGTGCATTCGTATGGTCCGGAGAAGCTTATTTGTCCTATAGTTTAGCGGCTCTATCTGTCTTTGGTTTTATTGCTTGTTGTTTCGTTTGGTTCAACAACACAGCTTATCCTAGTGAATTCTATGGGCCCACCGGCCCAGAAGCCTCTCAAGCTCAAGCGTTTACTTTTCTAGTTAGAGACCAACGTCTTGGAGCTAGTGTGGGGTCTGCCCAAGGACCTACTGGTTTAGGTAAATACCTTATGCGTTCTCCGACTGGAGAAATTATCTTTGGAGGGGAAACGATGCGTTTTTGGGATCTCCGTGCTCCCTGGTTGGAACCCCTAAGGGGCCCTAATGGTTTGGACCTGAGCAAGTTGAGAAAGGACATACAGCCTTGGCAGGAACGACGTTCGGCAGAATATATGACTCATGCTCCTTTAGGTTCTTCAAATTCTGTGGGTGGTGTAGCTACCGAAATCAATGCGGTGAATTATGTCTCTCCCCGAAGTTGGTTATCCACCTCCCATTTCGTTTTAGGATTTTTCTTGTTCATAGGTCATTTGTGGCATGCGGGAAGGGCTCGTGCAGCTGCAGCAGGATTTGAAAAAGGAATTGATCGTGATTTCGAACCTGTCCTTTCCATGACTCCTCTTAACTGAAACAAGAAATAGAACCAGATGGAAGAGAAATAAATTCAATTTCATTACATCCATCTCCCATATCGGAGGGATAGGAGTATTTTCAAATACTCTCTTTCCAACTGGATCCTTCTAGCTCGGCTATATCCAGCCGAGCTATTCTCTTTTTTTTTTTTACTGGACCGGACTAATATAATTAATGCGATTGTTAAAAAAAAAACAGGAGAGAGAGGGATTCGAACCCTCGATAGTTTTTTTACTATACCGGTTTTCAAGACCGGAGCCATCAACCACTCGGCCATCTCTCCCGGAGACAACTTCTATTCTACCCCTTCAGATAATACCTAACTATAAGCATAAGGGACGAGACCAACCATACCTGTGACATATGATGATTTCTCATTATCATCTGGAATGGAAAAAAAGTTTGAAAAGCTCGATCAATTTCTGGTAAAATCCTTTTCGTAGTGCATTTGATCAGAATTTAAAATTGGGGATCGGATGGTATAGTCTATTCAATCTGTTGGGAGCTTGTAAGATCACAACCATGACTATTGCTTTCCAATCAGCTGTGTTTGCATTAATTGCTATTTCATTTTTACTAGTGATTGGTGTACCTGTTGCACTTGCCTCTCCTGATGGTTGGTCAAGTAGCAAAAATGTTGTATTTTCGGGTGTATCATTATGGATCGGATCAGTCCTTTTTGTAGGTATCCTTAATTCTTTCATATCTCAGATCTGTTCTAGATGTTTTAGGTTCAAACCCCCCCCCCTCCCGAAGGGCTTTTTTATAGTTATTCTTAAGGACCTTCCTTTTCCCTTAAGGTCCAAGGAACCCAATGAAGGTGCTCAAGGGAGGGGTTTTTCGTAAATGAATTAATAATTGGACCATTAATAAATGGTATCTACTTACGAATGGGATTGAACATATATGTATTTTCAAAATGATGTTTCAATTTTATGAATATATATATATTCATAACGAATAAAATGCGGGTATGGTTGAATGGTAAAATTTCTCCTTGCCAAGGAGAAGATGCGGGTTCGATCCCCGCTACCCGCCCGTTACATGGAATATGAAAATGAATAGTTCATGTATTGATCGTATCTTTTCCTCACTTTTCATTAAAGTAAAAAAGTGATAATGAAAGAGTAATCCTTTATAAAGTGAGGGAGTAATTCTTTCCGGACCAAAATACTTCTTATGTTCTGGTCTGGCGGAGACAGGATTTGAACCCGTGACCTCAAGGTTATGAGCCTTGCGAGCTACCAGACTACTCTACTCCGCACCATTGATTTATATCATAAGCAGAATAGATGGGTACATCAAACAATCATGGAATATACTACCCCTATCCCAGGGGTAGGGGTAGTTTTCCATTATAACAATAAACTTCAATCACTTTTTTCTTTTTCCTACCAACTCGATTTTTTTATCCCGGGCAATAAACATGCGTGGGCCATCTCACGGAGTACGTGTCCGGACAATCCAAAGTCTCGATAGTTGGCTCTAGGTCTTCCAGTCGAAGAACAACGTCGATGGAGACGTGTAGGTGCACTATTACGTGGTGAAGATTGCAATTTTCTATGAATTTCCCATTTGTCATCCAATGATGAAACTTTGCTTTCATCCTCCAAAGATTTACGAATCAAATGATATTTTCGTTCCAGTGCTTGTCTTTTCTTTTCTCTCTGAATGAGACTCTTTCTCGCCATAATAGTTCAGTCGGTACTATTACCTACCAGGAATCAAAATATAGATCAGATTTGAGATGGATAAATATTACGTTGATTACTTTTTCTCTGTGCGGTATTGTCATTTATACAAAAATATCCCATTCACTTATTAAATTGATGAACAAGAATTAACCAAATTTACCTGATGTAGAGGCAATTAAAAAAGCTGCATAAGTGAATATATAACCTACGGAAAAGTGAGCTAATCCAACTAATCGTGCTTGAACAATGGAAAGAGCTACCGGCTTGTCTCTCCATCGAACTAAATTAGCAAAAGGTGTGCGTTCATGGGCCCATGCAAGAGTTTCGATCAATTCCTGCCAATATCCACGCCAGGAAATCAGAAACATAAATCCAGTAGCCCAAACAAGATGCCCGAATAAGAACATCCATGCCCAAACAGATAAACTGTTCATACCGAAAGGATTGTATCCATTAATAAGTTGTGAAGAATTTAACCATAGATAATCTCTTAACCATCCCATTAAATAAGTGGAAGACTCATTAAATTGCGCTACATTACCCTGCCATAACGTTATATGCTTCCAATGCCAATAGAAAGTAACCCATCCAATAGTATTCAACATCCAGAAAACTGCCAAATAAAAAGCATCCCAGGCCGAGATATCGCAAGTACCACCCCGTCCCGGACCATCGCAAGGAAAACTATAACCAAAATCTTTCTTATCTGGCATTAGCTTGGAACCACGTGCATCCAAAGCACCTTTAACTAGGATCAATGTAGTTGTATGCAAACCTAGAGCAATAGCATGATGAACCAAAAAATCTCCAGGACCGATTGTTAAGAACAATGAATTATTATTATCATTAATAGCATTTAACCAACCAGGTAACCATATGCTCTTACCTGCCTCGAATGCTGGACCACTTGTCGAAGACAGGAGTACATCGAAACCATATAAGGTCTTACCATGAGCAGATTGTATCCACTGAGCAAATATGGGCTCGATCAATATTTGTTTTTCTGGAGTACCGAAAGCAAGCATAACATCATTATGAACATAAAGTCCCAAGGTATGGAAACCTAGTAATAAACTAACCCAACTAAGATGAGATATTATAGCTTCCTTCTGCTCCAACATTCTCGCCAATACATTATCCTTATTTTGTTCCGGATTATAATCCCTAATGAGGAATATAGCTCCATGAGCAAAGGCCCCTGTCATAATGAACCCGGCAATATATTGATGATGAGTATATAATGCAGCTTGGGTGGTGAAGTCTTGTGCTATGAATGCATAAGCGGGTAAAGAATACATGTGTTGAGCTACCAAGGAAGTTATAACCCCCAAAGAAGCTAAAGCAAGACCCAATTGAAAATGAAGAGAATTATTGATTGTGTTATAAAGACCCTTATGTCCGCGTCCTAAGCGGCCTCCTGGAGGAACATGTGCCTCCAAAATATCTTCTATACTGTGACCAATGCCAAAGTTGGTTCTATACATATGACCAGCAATTGAAAAAACAAATGCAATAGCTAAATGATGATGAGCCATATCAGTCAGCCATAAACTTTGAGTTTGTGGATGGAATCCTCCGAGAAGAGTTAGAATAGCAGTTCCCGCCCCTTTAGAGGTACCGAATAAGTGACTACTGGAATCAGGATTTTGAGCATAAAGATTCCACTGACCCGTGAAAAGCGGTTCTAAACCTTGGGGATGTGGTAATACATCCAAAAAATTATTCCATCTGACGTGCTCTCCCCTTGATTCAGGAATAGCAACATGAACTAAATGCCCTGTCCAAGCTAGAGAACTTACTCCGAAGAGTCCTGACAAATGATGATTTAGACGGGATTCGGCATTTTTGAACCATGAAACACTTGGTCTCCATTTAGGTTGTAAATGTAACCTACCCGCTATTAAAAAGATGGCAGAAACAAATAGCAAGAAAAGAGCTCCGGCATAAAGATCTTCGTTAGTGCGTAAGCCAATTGTATACCACCACTGATAAACACCGGAATAAGCAATATTGACTGGACCGGGAGCACCTCCTCGGGTAAAGGCTTCTATAGCTGGTTGACCAAAATGAGGATCCCAAATTGCATGAGCAATGGGTCTTACATGTAAGGGATCGCGTACCCATGCTTCAAAATTGCCTTGCCAAGCCACATGGAACAAATTACCAGAGGTCCACAGAAATATTATTGCCAACTGACCAAAGTGGGAAGCAAAAATTTTATGATAAAGGCGTTCTTCGGTAATATCATCATGACTCTCGAAGTCATGTGCGGTTGCAATACCGAACCAAATACGACGAGTAGTTGGGTCCTGGGCCAAGCCTTGGCTGAACTTTGGAAATCTTGATGCCATAATGCTTTTCAAATCCTCCTAACCATTATCCTACTGCAATAATTCTTGCCAGGAAGAACGCCCATGTTGTGACGATTCCACCCAGAAGGTAATGAGCTACTCCTACAGCACGTCCCTGTACAATGCTCAAGGCTCTGGGCTGGATAGCAGGAGCAACCTTCAATTTGTTATGGGCCCAAACGATAGATTCAATCAGTTCTTGCCAGTACCCACGGCCGCTGAATAAGAACATTAAACTAAAGGCCCAAACAAAATGAGCACCTAAAAATAAAAGACCATATGCAGATAATGAAGAACCATAAGATTGAATCACTTGAGAGGCTTGTGCCCAGAGAAAGTCACGGAGCCACCCGTTAATCGTAATGGAACTCTGTGCAAAGTTTCCTCCCGTGATATGAGTTACCACTCCCTGATCACTTATACTACCCCAAACATCGGACTGCATTTTCCAGCTGAAATGGAATATTACTACCGAAATTGCATTGTACATCCAAAATAAACCAAGGAAAACATGATCCCAGGCAGATACTTGACATGTTCCTCCTCTCCCAGGTCCATCGCAAGGAAAGCGAAAACCAAGATTCGCTTTATCGGGTATTAAACGGGAGCTGCGGGCGAATAGAACACCTTTAAGTAGGATTAAAACAGTCACATGGATAGTAAATGCATGAATGTGATGTACCAAAAAATCTGCGGTTCCCAATGGAATTGGTAACAAAGCCACCTTGGAACCTACTGTCACCAAATCACCACCTCCCCAGGTTAAGCTGGTACTCGCTGTTGCACCAGGAGCTGTTGAACCGGGTGCTGAAGCATGGGTGTTTTGTATCCATTGAGCAAAGATAGGTTGTAATTGTATAGCAGTATCTGAGAACATATCTTGAGGACGTCCTGGAGCGCTCATAGTATCATTATGAATATACAGACCAAAACTATGGAAGCCTAAGAATATACATACCCAGTTGAGGTGTGATATAATTGCATCACGATGTCTAAGAACGCGATCTAATAAATTGTTGTATTGAGTAGTTGGGTCATAGTCTCTTACCATAAAAATCGCTGCATGTGCAGCAGCGCCAACTATGATAAATCCACCAATCCACATATGATGTGTGAACAGAGAGAGTTGGGTACCATAGTCAATAGCTAAGTATGGATAGGGGGGCATCGCATACATGTGGTGAGCTACGACAATAGTTAAAGATCCTAAAAGAGCTAGGTTAATAGCTAATTGAGCATGCCATGAGGTAGTTAAGATCTCGTAAAGGCCTTTATGGCCTTCCCCCGTAAATGGACCTTTATGAGCTTCTAAAATGTCCTTGATGCTATGTCCAATGATCCAATTGGTCCTATACATATGACCGGCTATCAGGAAAAGAATTGCAATAGCCAAATGATGATGCGCAGTATCGGTCAGCCACAGACCCCCCGTTACTGGATTTAATCCTCCACGAAAAGTCAAAAAGTCTGAATATTCTGACCAATTAAGGGTGAAAAATGGGGTCAATCCCTCATCAAAACTGGGATAAAGTTGAGCCATAAGATCGCGATTCAAAATAAATTCATGAGGAAGTGGTATCTCTTTAGGATCCACTCCAGCGTCTAGAAGTTGGTTAATGGGTAAAGAAACGTGGACTTGGTGTCCAGCCCAACCTAGAGACCCAAGTCCTAGTAACCCTGCTAAATGATGGTTCAACATGGATTCTACATCTTGGAACCAAATCAATTTTGGGGCAGCTTTGTGATAATGGAACCAACCAGCAAAAAGCATTAACGCTGCACAGATCAATGCACCAATTGCAGTGCAGTAAAGTTGTAATTCACTGGTTATTCCAGATGCTCGCCAAAGCTGGAAGAACCCAGAAGTTATTTGTATCCCTCGAAAACCTCCACCTACATCCCCATTCAATATTTCTTGACCTACTATGGGCCAAACTACTTGGGCACTGGGTTTGATGTGAGTGGGATCACCCAACCATGCTTCATAATTGGAGAAACGAGCGCCATGATAGTACATCCCACTTAGCCAAATAAAGATGATGGCTAGTTGACCAAAATGAGCGCTAAATACTTTGCGAGAAATCTCTTCCAAATCATTGGTATGACTATCAAAATCGTGAGCATCAGCATGTAAGTTCCAGATCCAAGTGGTAGTATCAGGGCCCTTACTTAGCGTCTTTGAGAAATGCCCAGGTTTGGCCCATTTTTCAAAAGAGGTTTTTACAGGATCCCTCTCCACTAAGATCTTTACTTCTGGTTCCGGTGAACGAATGATCATTGAATTCTCCTCCTTTCCGGATGGGACATTAATAAGAAGAAACCTGCCAATAGGAATTAGTGAACTTCCGAGAGAGATATCTTAACTCGGTTCTCCCCTTATTTTCTAGTTTATGACTGGAGCGATTATGATACGGGAGTCGATCTGAGGCAGGTGTTCATATTTATTATGACATATTTCCGAGGTGCCCAATGGACCGTGGGCTGTTAAGACCCGGAAACAGCTTTTTTCCGTGTAATTTCAAAAAATATTTATCGGTTATTATTACATTGTTTCTAGATGGATAAAAATATATATACGGATATATATATTTTTATCCATCTATTTTTACTCCTCGTCCCATATCAAAGACCATCCATCCGTTATAAATCTTTATAACGGATCATTAATGAAAGACATCTACGAATGGATTTTACCCCTATTAAGAAGATCCATTAACAATTCAGAAACAGAATAAGGTATTTTTTTTTATATTGTCAATATATTCCTATGAGATGTCGACAGAATAGAATCTCATTTTGGGTAATATTCTGGAACAATTCCATTGATTCCGAGAAAATAATATATTCAATAATGAAAACGATTTCCTTTTAATAGAAATGATCATTCTCCAAAACGTCCTGTAATCTTTAACCAATTTTGTGCTTCGATGTAATTGCCTGGAGCAAGTGCTATAGCTTGTTCCCAATACTCAGCAGCTTGATCGAACCAAGCCTCCGCAGTTTCAGGATCTCCTTGTCGAATGGCCTGTTCTCCTCGGTCGGGATAGGTCAACTTGGAAAAGTTTTCTTCCCTTAGAACCGTACTTGAGAGTTTCCTACCTCATACGGCTCAATCAACTATTCTTTAGTCCTCTACCCTAATTTCCAAAATATTATTGAATTTGAAATTATTCATTGGGATTTAAGATTAACCAAAGGACCAGAAAAAGTCAATGACATAAGTTTCTGATTTCACTTCCAATCAATTAAATGATCAGGTTCTATCTTTTCTCCTACCCTCAAAAAGATGAAGTATAGGAAGAGATATACTTCAGATTGATCATCCAAATCAAAGTCTTTTTGCAAGATAACTATCTCAGTTCCGTATAGAATTTTTGAAGAGTACTTTCCGTCCGGAGTACTTCACATCTTTAGGATCTGATGCTACACCGCTGCTCAATAGCTTAGTAGATCGACTCTATTACATAAGTTGATTCCTGATTCTTGTCAATGAGCAGATTTGATCGTATCAGCCCGAACCTTCTTTCAATAATTGATCTTTATGGTGCTTCCATCATCAATTCAATTTTTTATCCATGGAATACGTAGGCTTTATCTATCTATTCATATTCGGGCTCCTATGAGAGATGTTCTTTTTGCTACAGCTGATAAAAACCGTTACTTGGGACGGTGCATATGTAGAAAGCCTTTTCTTTTGTCCTTACCCGTAGTAGTTATTAACTAAGTTATTCTATGGTACAGATAGCCGCACGTAATGACAGATCAAGGCCGTATTATTAAGAGCTTGTGGTAAGGATGGGTTCCGTTCTAATGCCTGGAAATAATATTCCAAAGCCTTCGTATGTTCCCCATTACTTGTATGGACAAGACCTATATTATATAGTATATAACTTCGATCATAAGGGTCAGTTTCCGGTCGCATAGCTTCATAATAATTTTGTAAAGCTTCCGCATATTCCCCTTCCGATTGAGCTGACATCCGTTACGGTCGTTCATTCCATTGAAATGATCTCCGCTTCAAAACCGTACATGAGATTCCCACCTCATACGGCTCCTCCTTTCTTTACAGTACGTAATACGGGGAGTAATCCGTGAAATTCAAAAAAAAAAAAAAAAAGATTCTGACCCAATATTATGAATTAACAGGGGCTAGTGTATTTCCAATGAATCTCTAGCCATCCTTCTTGCAAAGATTCTTTTCCAAAAACCAAGGATCTTAGTACTAGGAATGGAACCTCTAACAGTTTCTTTGTTCTTAACGCCCTGTATTCTCCGGGGATTAGTCACTTCAACAATCTCCGATGGTTCAATGATAGGGGTATCCGAAGTACAAACGAGATGGATGTTTGTTGTCCCAACCATTCTCACTACCCCTCGGAAAAGGGTAATGCATATGAGCTATAACGAAGCTTTTGTGTTGTCGATTTCCATACGTAGTGCTCTCTCCCCTCATGCGCACCTATCAGATAGGTTCCATTATACAAGCAAGGCCTATTGCATAGGTGTAACCTTTCGCTCGGTACTTAAATCCTCAGAAGATGAAAGCATCTAAGGTTGCATTGATCGGGGATACACGACAGAAGGAATTGTTCTATCTCCAGAACTCACCTTCACTGAGCGTAAGTTTTCTTTGATCCAATTTTGATTCCCGAATACCTTTTCTTTCCCAAAAAGGGAATAACGGAAAAAATATCAAATCACACCATCTCTGTAATAGGTAAATGCTTCTTTCTCCCCCGGAGCCATCGGGATTATTCGCAATAAGATATCCGCTACAATTGTGAAGGTCTTATCGATAAAATTGTCATTTCTCTGAGATCTAGGCATAGTCAATTACAGGTTTTCTAATTTCCTTCATTCCCTTACGCAAATGATTCCATGAACGAAATTTTTTCTGGTGCACAATACCATAAAATGTATTTCCTTACAATCGTAAATATGTCCTCATTCTATATATTCCAATTGATTCTTTAAAATGGGAATAGATAGGGAATATTTTGAATAATTGTTCATTAGTAATATTGATGAATAATAATGGAAAATAGATTTGTATTGAAAGAATACTAGATTCGGTGAACTCGATAAGTCCAGTTCGATCATGATCCGAACAAAGAAAGAGTTAAACGATCGAGCATTGCATAATGAGAATGCAATGCCTACCCAACAATTGTGTGCGCATATCGATATAGATAAAGCAATATCGATGAAAAATATGGTCATCATGACACAGGATCATTGCCAAAGAATTCATTCTTATACAATTGAATTGATAAGACGATCACTACAGATCCATATATGATCATACTATGGAATGGATCAGTTAATCTCAATCAAATTATTGATTGGGCGATCCGAATAAGATCCTTAGATCCACAAGGATTATTTAAGATTTCCTTAAATCGGAAAAAGTTTTATAAAATGTCTTTTCGTCTTTCCGGGGAGGATTGAATCATTATATTATCTATTTCTTTCCACAAGCTCGAACTGATCGTACCTGAACAAAAAGAATTCGTAAGTAACTCGCTATTCACTAATTTGATTAATTAGAACTAAGGGATCTCATAGGAAAGATGGCCGAGCGGTTCAAGGCGTAGCATTGGAACTGCTATGTAGGCTTCTGCTTACCGAGGGTTCGAATCCCTCTCTTTCCGTATTTTCGCCCTATTATTTGATTATAATCCATCGTTTTTCCAATCTATTTAATCCCAATAAGACGATCTGATCTCCTAATTCCGGGATCAATCTCCTTCTATTTGTGATATAGAAAATAGAACGAACATTGGTTCGTGGTATGGGAAAGGTAAAGACCATTTTAAGAAGCAATAAAAGTCTCGTGGATAACAAGATTATAATGTAACGGTAACGTACGGAAGGATCATAAAATGTCCCCTTCGGGGAGGGGCGAAAGAAGGGGGAAGAACATAATTTCAAATGTCCAGCAACCCAACCCCTCCTTTTCATTTCATTCTCGATTCAAGCTTGACGGGAATAATACTCTACGACCAGCAATTCATTAATCTTCAAACTGATCCATTTACTATCTATTATTTGATTGATGAATCCTTTATATTGTAACGAATTAAAAGTCAAATGATTTGGCAATATATCTCTCTGGAACAGATCTATATTCTTTCTAATTATAGCTCTCAATCTTTGTTGATCTCTTATAGTAATAACATCTTGGGGTTTGCAAGGGTAACTTGGTATATCTACCATATGGTCATTGACCCGGATATGTCCATGATTAACTAATTGTCTAGCTCCGGGAATGGTGGGAGCCATACCCAATCGAAAAATAATATTATCCGAACGCATTTCAAGTAATTGCAATAGGACCTGGCCCGTTGATCCCTTGGCTCTTCTAGCTATACGAACATATTTAAGTAATTGTCGCTCCGTTAGTCCGTAATGAAAACGCAATTTCTGTTTCTCTTCTAGCCGGATACGATATTGAGAGATTTTCCTGGAAGAAGACCGGTTAATAGAATCATTTCTGTATTTGGGTCTTTTACTAGTGAGCCCTGGTAAAGTTTTCAGACGACGTATTATTTTTAAACGAGGTCCCCGATAACGGGACATAGAAACTCCTTATTCAATTAACAAATAGTGCTGGAAAGAAGAAAGAATAGTATAACCCGTACGAGTACTGGAATTCTTTTATATGAAGAACGAAGATCTTTCTCAAATTTGTTATAGATCCTAATAGCTCCAATAATTCATCCCGTTCCTAGTTGGGAGTAAGTGATCATGGCATGACGGACCCGACGAACGATCGGAAGAGTATTCTCCATTCCATCTTGATCCTAAACTTTGTGGATTATGGAAATGAGAGGAACGGAAAAGAGCCAGCTATCGGGATCGAACCGATGACCATCGCATTACAAGTGCGATGCTCTAACCTCTGAGCTAAGCAGGCTCAATGGAATATAACTCCTCATTTCATTGGCGTGAGATCCGTAGATTCTTTTGGAATCCTAACAATTATAGCGCGAATCAGATTCAATGACGCAATCCAGATTACAATTACAATGGAACATCACCTGAATGTAGATTAAAAGGACAGAAAAGGGAAGTAAGGAAGGGTCAATTGATATCGATAATTTGACTCACTATTCCAAATCGACTAGAGGAGGATAATAACATTGCATTGAAAATGCAGAAATAATATAATGATTCCCAGTCACATTCGATTGGGGTAGAGATAGAGATGGCGAGAGAGGGGGAGTAGGAGAGGATATTTCTTCCACCCAATATTGAGCAAATATCCAATGAATAACGCTGATGGAGATTACATAATAGGATTAGATTAAGGTATGATCTCGTTCTCCGAGAAGGGGATATGGCGGAATTGGTAGACGCTACGGACTTGATCGAATTGAGCCTTGGTATGGAAACCTACCAAGTGATAGCTTCCAAATCCAGGGAACCCTGGGATATTTTGAATGGGTAATCCTGAGCCAAATCCGGTTCATAGAGAAAAGGGTTTCTCTCCTTCTCCTAAGGAAAGGGATAGGTGCAGAGACTCAATGGAAGCTATTCTAACGAATGAATCTCATTTGGGGTCCAATACTCTATTTATAGAACGTTCTATTTACACCTCGAAAGTAGGAATGTTATATAACATCAAACAAAACTCGCGATCAGAACTTGAATTGTTCCAAGCATTTTATTCGTAAAATAGATGCCAGATTCGAGTTGAAGTAATAATTTTACATTAAGTAATCAAATTATGAACTTATCTACTCTAGATAGGGAGTTGAATCAGTTTTTGGAATAAATGATTGGACGAGGATAAAGATAGAGTCCAATTCTACGTGTCAATGTAAACAACAATGCAAATTGCAGTAGAAGGAAAATCCGTTGGCTTTATAGACCGTGAGGGTTCAAGTCCCTCTATCCCCACCCAGGTTCATTCCCGAACGACTGATCTATTTTATCCAATTCCGTTAGTTCAAATCCATTCTCACTTCTCTTTGACCTCACTATTTCATTTATTCATGTTTATTTATTCATGAAGAGAAGAAATGGGAACATTAATCTTTCCATCTTATGACAAGTTGAGTTGATCAGTGGATCAATTCATTTTGTCATATATGATCCACATAGATGTGATCATTTGGAAATTATTCGATCGCAGTCGATTTTTTATCGTATTAGTTATTTCCAGATCGAAAAGAATAAAGATCATTCTAAAAACTGGGAAAAATCCATTTCTTCCTTATTTTTAGTTGACACGAGTTAAAACCCTGTACCAGGATGATCCACAGGAAAGAGCCGGGATAGCTCAGTTGGTAGAGCAGAGGACTGAAAATCCTCGTGCCACCAGTTCAAATCTGGTTCCTGGCAAGATGTCAACAATGTATCCATATCCATCTATCTCTTCTATCTAGATGGATATGGATACATTGCATGGATATTGACATACGTATCTATATTTAAATACGGATACACCCTGATCAAAATAGATAGATTAATAAATCTATTCTGTTCTCTCCCTCTTCTTTGCTCATATTGTCCTTCCCTGTCCGTTCAAATTGGATCCCAATACTCTAAAAAAGTAGGATCAAGAACTTGGAGGGTAAGATATTACGGTGGGAATAGAATCTATTATAAGCTCTAGTATAATATCAATCGGATCCTCCTTTTGGTTCTCGTACATCGTGTGTGCGTGATACATCATTTCTGATCTGATGCGTCAATAAAATATTTGGATTCGTTAATCCATCCCTATCCCATATCCGGGAATATGGAAGAATAGAATGGAATGGATAAGAATTTGGCTCCGATACTAGTCGGAATCTATTCAGTCCGTCCGAACCGAAATGCGTTATAGCACATCTATAATAGCCTCTGGTTCAAGTGGGCAACTCGGCGAATGGACATCCGCAGGAATTAACTTATCTACTCCGCGAACGGTACTATAAGAAATAATCTGTACCAAACATTTCTCTGTAATAGAACATGCTCCCATGGTAACTACATATTTTGGTTCGGGCATTTGTTGTTTGTATAATCAATCTCACTAAAGACCATTCCGATGCTCCTTTTCGCTACGCATGAACTGAACCAACGATCGATGAAAATAAGCACGAGATCTTAAGCTTTTATAAATGCGGATATACCCTATATACTGGAACTCATAGCCCATAGATAAAGGGAGACTGTTCCAACATCAGGAACAACAAGAACTGGAGCGAACATGTAATGATCCTAATTAATGAAATGTTACTCAAATGTCTGTTGATAATACTTGACATGAATCAAATATGAGAGAATTTGATTGGGTCCCGAACTACCCAATTTAAGATCCGAGTCTATACTCATATTATAGAATGACTATGTTTATGATCTTTATCCAGCATCCATGGCTGAATGGTTAAAGCGCCCAACTCATAATTGGCGAACTCGCGGGTTCAATTCCTGCTGGATGCAGGGGAACTGCCCATATCCATTATTTATGGAATGGGAAGAAGCATGAGGAATAACAACAAACATTAACTAGCCTATGATATATCTGTATAATAAAATTTGTATATGATTCGATATAATAGCTACAGGCATTATGGGAAAAAAAGGTAAAAAGAAGAAAAGAAAGATAGAAAAAAACGAAGGGAGGGAAAAAAATTGATGGATGGGGTGAAATATCCAGTACTTACAGAGAAAAGTATTCGTCTATTAGAAAGGAATCAATATACTTTTAACGTCGATTCGCAATCGAACAAAACAAAGATTAAAAATTGGATTGAGCATTTCTTCGATGTTAAAGTAATAGCTATGAACAGTTATCGCCTCCCTGAAAAAGGAAGAAAGAGAGGGTCAATGATAGGACATCCAATACGTTGTAAACGTATGATTATTACACTTCAAACCGGTGATTCTATTCCACTCTTTTCAGAACAATAAGATTTTCAAATTGAAACTAAATGGCCATCCGTGCATATAGAATTTTAACTCCGGACACACGCAATAGATCCGTATCAGATTTCGATGCAAGAGTGCAGTTTGACCCGCAGAAGAAATTGACCTCTGGACAGCATCATTGTGGGAAAGGTCGTAATGGAAGAGGAATTATTACCGTAAGACACAGGGGCGGAGGTCACAAGCGTTTGTATCGTCAAATTGATTCTCGACGGGATAAGGAACACATATCGGGAAAAATTGTAACCATAGAATACGACCCTAATAGAAGTGCATACATTTGCAAGGTACACTACAAGAATGGTGATAAGATGTATATTCTGCATCCCAGAGGGGTCATGATTGGAGATACTATTCTTTCTGGTCCAAAAGCTTCTATATCAATAGGAAATGCCCTACCTCTGAGTGCGGTTTGAATTATTAATTCACGTGATCGGAAGCAACCGATTGGGTTTACAGCAAAACCTATAAATCTATCACTGATCCAACTAGCATACTTTTACGGGACGAACCCCAAAGGGAAACTGAGGATAAATGACAGCAGGTGATTGGATTCCAAAATTGTTCATATCGGATCATTGGTTCTGAAGATATGATAATATGGAGAGGACCAGATTGTTTGTCCGAAGCATGAACAAAATGGGAAGCACCCTTGAAAAAGACAAGTTACTCACATTTGATCTGATGGTCAGAGGCAGATTCGGAGCTGGACAGTGGTAATAATTTCCAAAAGGAAAAGATGGGGAGAGGACAAAAAGTTGAAAGAGAGAGAATAGAAAAAGATGTTTAATATGCCTCCTACGTTATCCATAACATACGAAAGTATTAGCGTAATTTGATAAAGTCATTCATTCTGAATGCTACATAAAGAATATAAGCCAGATGATGGAATAGAGAGACTTAGGATGTAGAAAATCGGGACATAAAGAATAAAATAGATGCCCTTTCTCATCTCGATTCTATTTATGAGATATATGTGAAATCTCATATACATCCAGAAAGCTGTATGCCCTGAGAGAGGCTTGTACAGTTTGGGAAGGGATTTTTATTCATCGGAATAAGAGTCTACTTCAACCAATATGCCCTTAGGCACGGCTATACATAATATAGAAATAACACTTGGAAAAGGTGGACAATTAGCTAGAGCGGCAGGTGCTGTAGCAGAACTGATTGCAAAAGAAGATCGATCGGCCACATTAAGATTACCATCTGGAGAAGTTCGTTTAATATCTGAGAACTGCTCAGCAACAATTGGACAAGTGGGTAATATCAATGCAAAGAATAGAAGTTTCGGTAAAGCCGGAGCTAAACGTTGGTTGGGTAAGCGTTCTGAGGTAAGAGGAGTAGCTATGAACCCTGTAGACCATCCTCATGGAGGTGGGGAAGGAAGAACCCCAATTGGCAGGAAAAAACCCGTGACCCCCTGGGGCTATAGTGCGCTTGGAAAGAAAAGTCGGAAGAGGAATAGATACAGTGATGCTTCAATCCTTCGTCGACGTGAGTAAGAATGGTTGGATACCCATAAAAAAAAAAAAAGAGGAAAGAAAGGTAATTGATCATGGCACGTTCACTGAAAAAAAATCCTTTTGTGGCTAATCATTCATTGAGGAAAATTAAAAATCTAAACATAAAGGAAGAAAAGAAGATAATAGTGACCTGGTCCCGGGCATCTGTCATTGTACCCGCAATGATCGGTCATACAATTGCTGTTCATAATGGGAGGGAACATTTACCCATTTATGTAACAGATCGTATGGTAGACCATAAATTGGGGGAATTTGCACCTACTTTACTTTTTCAGGGACATGCGAGAAACGATAAGAAATCTCGTCGTTAATTGAGAGATACTTGTCATTCATTGGGGAGGGTGAAGTCAATGGGAAATAATAGTTCAGGTCCAAAGATACGAGCTTTGGCGAAAAATATACGTATGTCTGCTCATAAAGCACGTAGAGTCATTAATCAAATTCGTGGTCGTTCATATGGACAAGCACTTATGATACTGGAACTGATGCCTTATGGGGCCTGTTATCCCATATCACAATTAATTCATTCTGCGGCGGCGAATGCAAATCACAATATGGGTTTGAACAAAGCCAATTTACTTGTCGGTAGAGTTGAAGTGAATGAAGGTACTGTTTTCAAAAGGGTTCAACCTAGAGCTCAGGGACGTGGTTATCCAATACAGAAACCCACTTGTCATATAACTATTGTATTGGAAGAAATCTCCAGATCGAATGATCCCATTATGTCAATAGAATCCCGAGAAAGAGGATAGATATGGCACAGAAAATAAATCCACTTGGTTTTAGACTGGGTGTAACTCAAAATGATCGTTCCCATTGGTTCGCACAACAAAGGAATTATTCCAAAGATCTCCGAGAAGATCAGAAAATACGTACTTGCATTGAAAACTATGTACGAACACATATAAAGAGCTCCTCGAATTATGGAGGAATTGCACGTGTAGAGATTCGCAGAAAGATCGATTTGATTCAGGTCAAAATCTATATTGGATTTCCCAACTTGTTGTTAATAGAAGGTAGGGGCCAAGGAATTGAAAAATTAAGAAACGATGTACTAAATATGCTTGATTCTGTGGATCGAAAACTTCACATTGCTATAGAAAAAGTTGCGAAACCCTATAGAAAACCTAATATTCTTGCGGAGTATATTGCCCTACAACTAGAGAATAGAGTTCCATTCAGAAAAACAATGAAGAAAGCTATTGAACTGGCTGAACGGGAAGATGTAGAAGGTATTCAGATCCAAATCGCAGGACGTCTCGACGGAAAGGAAATTGCCCGGGTCGAATGGGACAGGGGAGGTAGGGTTCCCCTACAGACAATTCGAGCTAGGATTGATTATTGTTATTATCCGGTTCAAACCATCTATGGAGTTTTAGGGATCAAAATTTGGATTTTAGAGGATTAGAAATAATTGGTTTTTTTCCTAATCTGCCCGATCATGGATCATCAATTCTATCAGATCGAATATCAATTAGATTTACCATTTTGGAACCGTGCTATGCTTAGTGTGCGACTCGTTGGAATCGAGCTTTTAATTCTTTTCCGGAGTTATGGAGAACTCGAAATAAGAACGGATTGGTCTCTGGTATAAAGAAACTAGAGACTAACTCATTGCTTCATATTGCCAAGATCCAATAACTATGGTAAATATACCTCGTAAAGACTTTCTTCCACGAGAGAAAAAAGGATATTTTGATCTTTCGTGAAGCGAGAAAGGTGTTTGGTAATGCGGAAAAAGAAAAAAAAAAGAAGAAGGAGAATTGAAATCTTCTCCCAATATTGTATGGTTAATTAATTACCCTCCGAAAAGCAGTGTGATAAAGCATAAGAATCATCCTGATTCATTCAAGGAAGATTGAAGGGATTCAGTTTATGAAGGAGAAAGAGCTTCGGATCGATGGAAACTAAGGAAATTGATTCCATAACAGATGAAAAGAAAGCTCCATTGCAGAGGTAAGACCTGGGCATTTAGATAGAAGCTATGGAACGATGGAACCTATGACTGCATAAGATCATATAGGAATCTTAATCATTCATTGGATAGGATGGCGAAATAAACCAAAAACGAATTAATCTCATTGGATGGAGTCTATAAGTAAGTCGACCCCATGGAGCAAATACCGAAAGAGTCCATATTCGCCTGTGAAATTATTTATTAAGAGTCTCGTTGGATTGAAATAAAGAGTTATTCGTCCCATAAATTAGATTCTATTTATGATATGCGTAATGCGTAGATATAGACTCATTTATATATAACTAATAACTAACTACACATTGTCCAATTTGATATAGATTCTTCACAAGGAGCCGGATGAGAAGAAACTTTCATGTCCGGTTCTGGATTAGAGATGGGATCAAAATACTATAAACCATCGACTATAACCCAAAAAGAACAAAATTTCGTAAACAACATAGGGGAAGAATGAAAGGAGTATCTTCTCGTGGCAATCGCATTTGTTTCGGTAGATTCGCTCTTCAAGCACTTGAACCGGCTTGGATCACATCTGGGCAGATAGAAGCCGGACGAAGAACGATTACTCGTTATGCCCGTCGTGGCGGAAAAATATGGATACGTATATTTCCCGACAAACCTATTACAATGAGACCTGCGGAAACACGTATGGGTTCCGGGAAAGGATCTCCCGAATATTGGGTATCTGTCATCAGACCAGGTCGAATACTTTATGAAATGGGCGGAGTATCCGAAACCGTCGCTAGAGCAGCTGCTAGAATAGCTGCATACAAAATGCCTATACGTACTCAATTTGTTACTATTTAACCCATACAGAATGAAAGAGCTATTTCTGGTGGAAAAAGATTATTAGTTCATAAGAACCCTTCTCTCTCTTTTTTTTTTTTGTTATCCGCCGAAGTAACAAATCTTTTGGAGGAAAAATGATTCAGTCTCAAACTTATTTGAATATAGCGGATAACAGTGGAGCCCGAAAAATAATGTGTATTCGAGTTCTAGGAGCAAGTAATCGTAAATCCGCTCATATAGGTGATGTTATCATTGCTATAATTAAAGAAGCAGTACCTAACATGCCCCTGGAAAAATCAGAAGTAGTTAGAGCCGTAGTTGTACGCACCTGTAAAGAACTTGAACGTGACAATGGAATGATGATACGATCTGATGACAATGCAGCAGTTGTCATTGATCAGGAAGGAAATCCAAAAGGAACTCGAGTTTTTGGTCCGGTTGCTCAGGAATTGAGACAATTGAATTTCACAAAAATAGTTTCATTGGCTCCCGAAGTCTTATAAGTACTTATCAATCTTGTAGAGACCTTCTACTGATAGTTCATAAAATGGTATATGGATCAATTCATTGCACCTCAGGCATATTCCTCGAAGAAAATTGAACATGCCTTTTATATCGAGACCAGGAATTCCTAAGAATTCCTTCGTCATGGGTAACGATACTATTGCCAATCTAATTACTTCTATAAGAAACGCCGACATGGTAGGAAAAGGAACGGTTCGAGTAACAGCTACTAATATTAGCAAGAACATCGTAAGGATCCTTTTACGAGAAGGTTTTATAGAAGATGTTAGGGAACATCAGGAAGGCCAAAAATCTTTTTTTATATCGACTTCAAAATATCGGAGAAGGAAAGAAAGGACATATATAACCACGTCAAAGCGTACCAGCAAACCTGGTTCGAGGATTTATTCCAATTATCGAGAAATTCCAAAAGTTCTAGGTGGAATGGGGATCGTAATTCTTTCTACTTCCCAAGGAATTTTGACGGATCGAGAAGCTCGACAGAAAAAAATTGGAGGAGAAATATTATGTTATGTATGGTAATTGATCTCAATTTTGTCCAAAAATATTGATTCTGTAAGATATCCCCATGGTATGAAAAGTCGGAGCAAGTTTGGTTCGAGACACCATTCATCTTCATCCAAGCACGTTAGTCAATTTTTTTTATCAAAAGAGGAGGAGATTCGATGAACAAACAGAATCTGATCCATGCGGAAGGTTTGGTTACTGAATCACTCCCCAACGGTATGTTTCGAGTTCTGACAGATAATGGATGTCAGATTCTGACTCATATTTCGGGTAGGATTCGACGTAATTCCGTACGAATACTACCAGGAGATAGGGTCAAGGTCGAATTAAGTGCTTATGATTTAAGCAAAGGACGTATAATATATAGACTTAGCAACAAATCTTCAAACGATTGAATCACCTTTTTAACATCTGATGGGGATCGAGAATCATAGATTAAATAGACTCTCTTTCTCAAGGAACAGAATGTAATATGAGCAAATTGGAGGGTCACAAATATGAAAATTCGTGCTTCTATTCGTAGAATTTGTGGAAAATGTCGACCAATTCGTAGACGGAAACGAGTTATGATAATTTGTTCCAATCCGAGACATAAGCAAAAACAGGGGTAATCTTCCTCTATATCAATGAACGGATCTAGTGGTAAAATAGATTTCGATATGCATTTTTCGAACTGAACTCATAATGATTAATATGTCAAAAACTACAAGAAGAATTGGTTCACGTAGGAATGAACATCGAGTACTCAAAGGAGTTATTCACGTTCAAGCAAGTTTTAACAATACCATTGTGACTGTTACAGATGTACGGGGACAAGTTTTGTCTTGGTCTTCTGCCGGTGCCTGTGGATTCAAAGGCACAAGGAGAGGTACACCATTTGCTGCCCAGACTGCAGCAGAAAATGTTATTCGTACATTAATGGATCGGGGTATGGAACGAGTAGAAGTTATGATAAGTGGTCCTGGTCGGGGGAGAGATACAGCATTACGAACCATTCGTAGAAGTGGCATACTATTAAGTTTTGTACGTGACGTAACCCCTATGCCACATAATGGATGTAGACCTCCCAAAAAGAGACGTGTGTAAGAATTGAATGAATTTCAAGAGAAAGAAATGATTTAATAATCTGATCAAATAATCTTGGTATGATTCGAGATGAAATCTCAGTCTCTATTCAGACACTACGATGGAAGTGCCTCGAATCCAGAGCATACAGTAAGCGTCTTCATTATGGCCGTTTTGCTCTATCCCCGCTCTGCAAGGGTCGAGCCGATACAATAGGCATCGCAATGCGAAGAGCTTTACTTGGAGAAGTAGAAGGAACATGTATCACACATGTTAAATTGGATAACATAAAACATGAATATTCCGCGATAATAGGTATTGAAGAATCGGTACATGACATTTTGATGAATCTAAAAGAAATTGTACTTAGAAGTGATTCGTACGGAATCCGAGAAGCTTCTATCTATATCGTTGGACCTAGAAATGTAACTGCTCAAGATATCATATTACCACCTTCTGTGAAAATAATTGATACTACACAACATATAGCTAGACTTACTAAATCAATTACTTTTGATATAAGATTACGAATTGAAAAAAATCGCGGATATATTATACATAGTCCAAATAATTATCAGGACGGAATTTTTCCTATAGATGCTGTTTTTATGCCTGTTCGCGATGCGAATTATAGTATTCATTCCTATGGGAGCGGAAATGAAATACGAGAAGTCCTTTTCCTGGAAATATGGACGAATGGGGGGTTAACTCCTAGAGAGGCACTTTACGAAGCTTCTCGAAATTTGATCGACTTATTAATTCCCTTCCTGCATGGAGAGGAACAGAACATCGATGGAATGAACAATAGAAAAGGGTCTTCTAATATGCCTCCTTTCCCCCTTTCGCACGTATTTACTGATACGGGGGAAACAAAAGAAAAAATTGCATTTCAACATATTTTCATTGACCAATTAGAGTTACCCCCCAGAACCTATAACTGTCTCAGAAGAGCCAATATACATACATTATTGGATCTCTTAAATTATAGTCGAGAAGATCTAATGAGAATTGAACACTTCGGCAAGGAATCTATCGAACAGGTATTGGAAGTTCTACGAAAACGTTTTGCAATTAATCTACCCAGAAATTAGTTTCAGGTTCATTAAAAGGTTCCATTACATTCCATTTCTTCATTCATTTCCTTTCCCAAGTTATTCTGGAGAGTAATGAGAATAATTTCATTTAGAATCTTTGACATATCTCTATTTCATAAAATATTTGAAATAAATCTCTGACAAGATGGGTATATCTAGGGAGATATAATTTGTCTTAAAGAAACTACTCCCTAGATATATGAATAAAAAATGAAGAGATTTTTATATTCGACAGTTGGATCAAATTGGAAAAGACCTAAAGTTAAAGATTCATCAATAGGCAACGCTGCCCCAATACCTAACCAAAGGGCTACTGCAGTACCGATCAAGGATACTGTTGTAGCTACTGGACGACGAAATGGATTCTGAAATTGATTCACATTCTCTAGAAAAGGCACCGTCAATGATCCCGCGGGTACTGAGGCCATTAAAAGGACACCTAATAATTTGTTAGGTACTGTACGAAGTATTTGGAATACGGGGAAAAAATACCATTCGGGCAATATCTCCAAAGGAGTTGCAAATGGATTTGCTGGTTCACCAATCATTGATGGTTCTAGAACCGCTAAACCTACTGTACATGCAATAGTACCTAAAATTACTACTGGAAAAATATATAAAAGATCATTGGGCCAGGCAGGCTCTCCATAATAATTATGTCCCATACCTTTAGCTAATTTAGCCCTTAATACAGGATCATTCAGGTCAGGTTTCTTTGTTATTGGGATAAGTAGATCTCGATGGATCTATCCCCCGAAAGAACCGGACATGCCAATTTTGATCATCCGGCTCGAACAATAACTGGAGGAAGTATATATCACTTATTTTTCTCGTGATGGAAGACGGATTGGAATAATAGGAACTAATAATGTTCATGATCATCCATCATTGGTAATTTTATTATTCCAGTTAAATGCTCATTACCCAAGTAAGCTCACAAATTCGATCATGATCGATATGCTTTTTGGACCATCTTAGTCCTTGTAATTTGTGTTTATTATCACGAATAGACTTAAAAAGTTTTTTTACATACAAGGTATTGACTTGTTATTGATCTGGCCTCTCTTCTTCCTTAGATCCCTTCTTTCACTCCGATAGTTTTTTTCCGTCGAAATGGATGCAAGGAAAATGGATGCATTTTCACACTATGAAAAGGATAAATAAAGTCATATGATCCAATTATTGATTATATGAAAATATTACCCCATTGACCGGATCTCACGGAGCCCTTCCTGATCCGGATTCGATCATAGAAATAATTCTCTTGGAACGGAAAAAACTGACTGATGCTTTTCCACCCAGGTGCTAAACTTCCTATTTCTGATAAGGAAATTGGGACAGAGACACATTTTTCTCAGAAATTTTGATGTGGTAGATCGGAGAAAGTATCTGCATGGCCTAATCAATAGTTCAAGTCACACACTCCCATAATCCATCTTCTCCGTCTGAGAATCTACTCCAATTATTTGTTTGTATTGGATGAATAATACTCCAAAATCGAAAGGAGAAATCCGAGGACCATATTTTCTATTTTCTATGGATATTTCCATTTTATAATAAGAAATATTCCTGGCGATGAGATATTACCGTCGTTACTCGGAACAATAAGTTATGAATAGTTATTTTTCATCTATCTTTTCTCTCTATAAAGGACCTGGAATACCTTGCTTACGGATCATTAGAAAGTGCATTGGCATAAATACAGCAGTAAGAAGGGGTAATATGAAAGTGTGTAAACTATAAAAACGAGTCAAGGTAGATTGACCCACACTAACACTTCCGCGTAATAACTCTACCAAAGGAGATCCTATTACAGGAATAGCCTCGGGCACACCGGTTACAATTTTAACTGCCCAATAACCAATTTGATCCCAGGGCAAAGAATAACCAGTTACACCGAAAGATACGGTCAGCACACCCAAAATTACACCCGTGACCCAAGTTAATTCACGGGGTTGTTTAAATCCACCTGTGAGATAAACACGGAATACGTGCAAGATCATCATTAGAACCATCATACTTGCCGACCATCGATGGATTGATCGGATTAGCCAACCAAAGTTAACTTCGGTCATTAGGTATTGAACAGAAGCAAAAGCTTCTGTAACGGTTGGACGATAGTAAAAAGTCATAGCAGAACCAGTAGCTACTTGTACTAAAAAACAGGTAAGTGTGATCCCCCCTAGACAATAAAATATATTGACATGAGGAGGAACATATTTACTGGTGATATCATCCGCAATCGCCTGAATCTCGAGACGCTCTTCGAACCAATCGTATACTTTATTGAGATAGGTAAACTAAAATTCCCCCTCTGAAAACCGTACATGAAAATTTTTGTTCATACGGCTTAAACAAGAACACACAAATGCTTTTGGACACAAATATATAATATAAATTGGGAAAATATCGAGATACTTGATGGTTCGTTGCCTGACCGGCTGGGGAAATGAGGATGATTCGAAACAATCCAGCATTTCTATTGGAAGACTTTATAGTGCCAAAATGAAAAATAGTGCCAAAATTTCAAGTCGGCTCATCCCTATGATAAATCACTATAGGCCTTTTGAACGATCTTTTACCCTATTCGTGTAATATAAGTTCCCTATAAAAGAACTAATATAGACGATCGATAGGAATTATCTTGTCGAGATCTCAATAGATGAATCAATCCAAACCTCAGATTTAGATTATACCCCGATGATTTTATCAAATCCCCAAAAAGTTCTCTGGGTAATAACCTTTTGATCTTCGCTCACTCAACGAAATATGCTAACTAAGAGAAAAAAGATACTAACTATAGAATTCTTTGGTCATAATCAGCATAATTATGAAGAGGGATAGATCTTTCAATTTATTTATTGGAAGCCTGGTGACGAGGAAATGATAGGTACAAACCATAGTTCAGATCTTCCTGGAACATATCTATAATAGACCTCGTGCTCTAGAGATTCACTATTCTATCAATTAAATATCCAACGAGGTAGGACCATCTTGATGAAGATAACAGATCGGTCTTCTGTACTATAAATATGGATCGATTTCAACAAGTCGCACACCCATATTCCAAAAATCCTTATAGAAAAGTAATTACACGATCAAACTATTGGAACAAGATAAGCTAAAAACTAAAAGACCCTATTTGATCTGGGTTTGGATCTCTCAGTTTCTTTTTTTTTTTTTTTCTTCAAGAGCTCGCCGGACGGATTTTTGAGTTCCTTTAGCCCCAACTAACCGGGATACCATCCAATAAAACGGAAGAATTATAAATCTCCAAGATAATAGATAGGAATACTGCAAATAGAGCCATTGCAAAACCCATAAGAGGAGTAGTTCCCCATCCAGGAGCTACTTTACCATATTCCGAATTAAGCGGTTTTAAGGACCTTCCTACAAGGGTTGGTCTTGGCACGATTTTGGAAGTATCATCAATGGTCTGTGTAGCCATAGAAACTATTGCATTGGTTGAGATCTGTTAACTTTGTTATTATATCGTAAACATACCATGATATTGGGATCACCTAATAATGGAAACTGCAACCTTAGTCGCCATCTCCATATCTTGTTTACTTGTGAGCTTTACTGGTTATGCCCTATACACCGCCTTTGGGCAACCCTCTGAACAACTTAGGGATCCTTTTGAGGATCACGAGGACTAACAGAAAGAATGACCTTCCCTATAGGGGAAGGTCATTCTTTCTTTGATGGGAGAGAAAGAATGAGGATTTGGAGAAGTAAAATTATTTTCCCCCTTTAGTCGGAACTTTGGGTGGTTCTCGGAAGAAAATAGCGAAAAAGATTATCCCTAGGGTCGATACCAACAGGAATGTATAAACCAATGCTTCCATAGATTCGATCGTAATTTACAATTATGGAGATAGCTTTCGTACTAATATTGATTAGAGAAGAGATAGGAGCAATATCATACCACTTGTCTCTTAGTAGTTGGATCTCCCAATTTTTGGAATGCTCCAAATTCTATTCGAGCATCCAAATCCGGGTCGATACCAGCAAAAACATCTCTGAATAGGGTTCTAGAACCATGCCAAATGTGTCCAGAAAAGAAAAGGAGAGCAAATGTAGTATGTCCAAAAGTAAACCAACCCCTTGGACTACTACGAAAAACACCATCGGATTTTAGAGTAGCACGATCTAATTCAAAAATTTCACCTAATTGAGCGCGTCTAGCATATTTTTTAACTATAGCGGGATCACCAAAACTAACCCTGTCAAGTCCACCACCATAGAACTCAACAGTTACACCTACTTGTTCAACACTATACTTTGATTCTGCCCTCCTAAAAGGAACATCGGCTTTAACAATTCCTTCTTTGTCTACCAGAACTACTGGAAATGTTTCGAAAAAGGTAGGCATACGACGTACAAAAAGCTCATTTCCCTCCTTATCTTTGAAGATAGGGTGTCCTAACCAACCAACAGCTATTCCATCTCCATTGTCCATTGCACCTGCTCTGAATAACCCTCCCTTAGCTGGATTATTACCAATGTAATCATAAAAAGCGAGTTTCTCGGGAATTTTTGACCAAGCTTCCGATAGGCTCAAATTTTCGGCCAGACCGGCACGAACCCGTCGATCTATTTCTTGTTGGAAGTATCCCTGATCCCACTGGTAACGGGTGGGACCAAATAATTCGACCGGAGTAGTTGCGGAGCCATACCACATGGTTCCGGCAACAACGAAAGCTGCAAAAAACACAGCAGCAATACTGCTGGATAGGACCGTTTCAATATTCCCCATGCGTAATCCTATATATAAACGTTGGGGAGGACGAACACTGAGATGGAATAGACCTGCTAATATACCCAATATACCTGCTGCAATATGATGAGAAGCTATTCCTCCCGGAACAAAAGGATCAAAACCTTCAGCTCCCCATGCCGGATCCACTGGTTGTATTTTTCCAGTTAGTCCATAAGGATCAGACACCCATATCCCAGGACCATACAAACCCGTTACATGAAATGCTCCAAATCCGAAACAAGCTACTCCTGAGAGGAATAAATGAATTCCAAATATTTTTGGCAAATCTAAACAAAGTTTTCCCGTACGTTCATCACAGAATAGTTCCAGATCCCAATATACCCAATGCCAGATAGCTGCCAAAAAGCACAGGCCAGAAAACATGATATGTGCCCCAGCCACACCTTCATAACTCCAAATACCAGGATTAGTTACAGTTTCTCCGGTGATGCTCCATCCACTCCATGAATTCTTTATTCCCAAACGAGTCATAAAAGGTATAACAAACATACCTTGTCTCCACATTGGATCAAGAACAGGATCGGATGGATCAAAAACTGCTAATTCGTACAAAGCCATTGAACCAGCCCAACCAGCAACTAGAGCTGTATGCATTATATGTACAGAAATTAACCGACCAGGATCATTCAATACGACGGTATGAACGCGATACCAAGGCAAACCCATGAAAACACCCCTTTATCGGAAAAAGTAGACACTATGTAACTTTCTCACATTTGATTGGAATAGATCATGCTATCGAGCTAGACCCCCGGATCATCTCGAAGGTTAACATATATTCACTTGGACATTGCTAATGATGGAACAGGTTCGAAACAATTCTGTTCATACATAATAGCAGGGAGAAGCAAATCATACATAATAGCAGGAATAAGCAAAGATATTTTATCTTTTGTATGTACCAATACACAATGTGGGGATTGGTCCCATTTATACTGAAAAAACGCATAAATACCTGGTCATTATTCCATGAACCTGCGAAAAAAGAGGAAACTAGATCTCCCTATTCATCCTTCCGTTCGTCCATGAACGATATCTCCTTTCCTTTCCGTAGAAAGATCCGAAGTTATCCGTTTTCAGGATCAATAGTGACCGAACGGAGAGAGAGGGATTCGAACCCTCGGTACGGATAATCCGTACTACGGATTAGCAATCCGCCGCTTTGGTCCGCTCAGCCATCTCTCCAAAATGGAATGTAACAAAATGAATGGTGGAGTGAAGATGTATACCATAGCATGTACGGATTGTATCGACAATACAATGAATATAGCAATTATTCAGTTAGATAAAAACCAATCTGGCGAATCGTATTGTTCATTTCGTTAAAAAAGATTCTTTTCTTTTATTGGCCTGGCCACACCGGCCAGGCCAAACCAAGAAAAGTCAGGAATCAATAATACAGCGCTCTACCTAATCTGAGCGCTAAAATCATTGTTATAAAAGCAAGAAAAAAGGCTATCACAAATTGAGCTATCATCTCTTCATTCCCTCTCCAATCATTTTGAATAAATGAGTTACACGGAACGGATTAGTCCATTTATTTCTCTCCAGTATCCAATTTGATTATCTAGATATTGAAATACATCAATGGGCTCTCTATCTATTTGATGTATTATTGTAAAGATATCAGTTGCTCAAGGCTATTGTAAAGATATTAGTTGCTCAAGGCTATAGTTTCCTAATCGAAACTACACAGATGGGGAAGGAGAAGAGAAAATAGAAGTGTGAAAAGTGATTGATCTTGACAACATTTTATTCATACATCCATCAAGTCGATGGGATCATAGGGGTGAAAGAAAACGAAATGAATCTAGAGGTTATTGCACAGCTCACTGTTCTGACTCTGACGGTTGTATCGGGTCCATTAGTAATTGTTTTATCAGCAGTTCGCAAAGGTAATTTATAATTACAATGAGCCATCTCCGGGAATGAAATACTATTTACCCAAGTATTGAATCTCCGGGGATGGAGATTCATGTAATGATGAAAACGAGGTAATGATTGATAGAAACTTTCAATGGAGGTTGATAACTCCTCGTCTTCCTATTGGTTGGACAAAAGATCGATCCGTATATTACAATTGGATCGTGGCGGGTATAGTTTAGTGGTAAAAGTGTGATTCGTTACATTATCAACTTGAATAGTTGAAGGATCTTTTACATGGATCTCTGATCCATCTAAAGCTCTATTTCTAGATAGGTTAAAAACCTCCCCTATGAATACCTTCCTAACCACGATGGAAGAGTTCATGTGTGACACAACTTAATATACTTTACGTTTCCATATTAGAGTATAGTGCTTCACTTCTTTCCATTAAAACAAATGCCCGTTGGTGTTCCAAAAGTGCCTTTCCGAGCCCCTGGAGATGAAGATGCAAATTGGGTTGACTTATACAACCGACTTTATCGAGAGAGATTACTTTTTTTGGCTCAGGATATAAATCACGAGATTGCAAATCAACTCATGGGTCTCATGGTATATTTGAGTGCAGAAGATGCAAATAAAGATATTTTCTCATTTATTAACTGTCCCGGTGGATCAGTAATACCGGGAGTAGGTCTTTTTGATGTTATGCAAATAATAGTACCAGATGTACATACAATATGTATGGGGGTAGCCGCTTCGATGGGATCTTTCATCCTAATCGGGGGAGAAATTACTAAACGTATAGCATTACCTCACGCTAGGGTTATGATCCACCAACCTGCTAGTTCCTATTATGACGGACCGGCCGCAGATTTTCATAAGGAATCGCAACACGTAACGATGCTTCGTGATTACATAACAAAATGTTATATAGAAAGAACAAGCAACCCTGGAGAGGTCATTCAACGGGACCTGAACAGAGATGTTTTTATGTCAGCAACAGAAGCTCGAGCTTATGGCATTGTTGATGCCGTAGCGGAAGGTTGATCTCGTAGCGGAAGATCCTTCTTTTTTTTTTTTTTTTTTCATTTCTTTTAAAATGAACTGTAATTTGATCTCTATGTTACCCTAAAAAAAAAAAAAGGGGGAAAGTGATTCATTTCATAATAACCCGATATGGTTAGGATCAATCTGAACCAATCAATTCCGCATACAATCCGGCCAGAATGCCCACTATTCAACAACTTATTAGAAATGCAAGACAGCCAATAGAGAATGAAAAAAAATCTCCTGCTCTTCGAGGATGTCCTCAGCGTAGAGGAGTATGTGCTAGGGTGTATGTGCGACTCGTTTGGATCAAAAGCTGACTCAAACAGACTGGGAAATTATTACAACGGAATAACATAATAATTTTCCCGCTGTAACCAAGTACAGATCCATCATCTAACCTTACCGGGGATGAAATTTATGGTTTCCATTGGTGCAAATCCAATCACCTTTATGCGGGATGAAAAGCAATTCCTCATTGGTAGCGAATGGTCATCAATCCATTGAGCGGGGAAATCATGCAAATTTTAGAAGCATAAAGTTTATGCTCATATTGCTGCGAGAACGGAACAACAGGGTCAGCTATCTGGCCAACCCCAGAATTACATGTCGTTACTGTATGAATAGATCTTGTAATGAAAGTATTTATTACTTGATGATTAAAGAGTAGAGCTGGAGATGGTAAACCGTACAAGTTACCAATAACATACTTATTTCATAGTTCGGAAATGAATAAGAAGCTCCGGCGTATAAAGAGGACCTTACCGTTGGAGAAAGAACCATAGAAACGATGAAACCCATGATTTTTTCTCATTCTCAGTACAAGGTCCCAGTCCTTGCCTACCCAGAAGATGCCTATCTAAAGGGAATTATGGTTGGGAAGGTTGCAGTAGCAAAAGCCATTGGAACTTTTCTTTTCTAAATAAGAAGAATCAGTTTTATTCTCAATGAAAAAAAAAATGACTAACCGAGAAAAAGATTAGCGATTCATAAGAGTAAACTTCAATGACCAGAGTGAAACGTGGATATATAGCTCGAAAACGTCGGAAAAAGATTCTTGCATTTGTATCAGGCTCTCGAGGGGCCCATTCGAAACTTTTTCGAACTGCTAACCAACGAAAAGATAGATCCTTAGCTTCCGCCCATCGAGATAGAGGTAAACGCAAGAGAGATCTTCGTCGTTTGTGGATTACTCGGATCAATGCAGCAGCCCGTGCCAATGGAGTCTCTTATAACAGATTCATCCAATATTTGTATAAGAGGCAGTTGCTTCCAAATCGTAAAACACTTGCGCAAATAGCTGTATTAGATAGTAATTGCTTTTCCACCATCTTGAAGAAAGAACTTATCGTGTGATGAAATAGGTTAGATATAAATGAAAGAAATAGATAAAGATGGAATGGATATAACAGATTCTCCCGGAGAATTCCCTCCGGGAAGGTAGAACCATTTCAATATTTTCAATATTGGATTAGAAATAAACAAAATAAAAAGAATGAAATCCAATTATTTTCCAAGAATGAAATCCTGTAAACTTTTTCAACAATAGACTCAAGATCTGCCTCTTTATCGAACAGATATACCAGCTCCGATTTGATTAAGGAGTAGGTTCATTTCCCATTTCTATGGATCAAATTAGTTTTCATTATAAAGAAAAGGTAACAAAGATAGAATACGAGCTCGTTTAATAGCGTTAGTCATCAGACGTTGTTGTTTTGAAGTCAATCTATTAACTCGGCCGGATAATATTTTTCCTTGCTCGCTAATAAATCGACTAATTAGGCTCATATTTTTATAATCGATCCGATCTCCCGATCCAATTGGTGACAAATGTCTACGAATTGGTGTCAAATGTCTACGAAAAGATCGCTTGGGTTTATCCAAATATCGCTTGGGTTTATCCATAGTTTGTTTCATGAACCTTTGGAATAAATACTATTTATTCAAAATCTTTTGAAAATATCGTTCCATTAAAGATCTTGTTGAAATACCATTTCTTTTTATATCTGTGATCTATTCTTATCCCTGGGTAGGAGTAGTAAGTTTAATCTCTTTTTTTTATTTCTCCGTGAATGGTATGCTTGTAACAATAGGGACAAAATTTCTTTAATTCCAATCGAATAGGTGTATTGCGTCGATTTTTCCGAGTCGTATATCTAGAAATTCCCGGGAATTTTTTATAAACACTATCTTGGGTACAACTAGTGCACTCCAAAGTAATTGTTACTCTTACATCTCCGCTCTTGGCCATAAACTTACTCTAGATATTGGGTCTACTTTCCTTTTGATCTGAAAAAGAAAGAGGGAAAAAGGGATAGAAGTTGTTGATAACCGGAGATCCCGCGATGAAAAATTTTTGAGTAAAAAAATTCTTGATCAGGAGTTTTCAGTTGTACTTACAAAATGAAATGTGGAAAGAACCTTTGGATCTTTATTTCTACTTTGATTCTACCCCCCCCCCCCCCAAAAAAAAAAAGCTTGGATCTCTATTTGGGGCTGAATCAACTAATTTGTCCAAGAGGTAGGAAAAGTAGATCTAACACAATTTTTTTTTCCTCGGTTTTAGGGGGAGGAAAAAAATTAAAAAGAGAGAGTCAAAGTCAGAGCATCTGGGAAAAAACGATTGATTTCTATCAATAGACCGGCTAAAGATATGAACCATAAAATAGCTAACACAGGTGCTGTGGAAAGATAGGTCTTTAGATCTTGCATTGTAAATTCTCCTTATCGATCATAATGCGTAAGTTATTAAACCCAATAGTTATGAATCTCTTGTAGGGGAAACTCGGAACTTATGGATATATGTATAATTTTATCCGGGCTGGGTCCTTATTTATAGAACAGGAAAACGATGTTTCATCACCAAACCAAATTTTGCTAATTCATAGTTATATTCTAGATAATAGACCCTACATGCATGTATAAAGTCTTTTCACCCACGAGACCAAAGAGAATTAAAGGTGTTCAAATATTGGAAACAGATTTCAAATTATATAAAATAACATTGTCTAATGATTAGAAGGGATGTAGCGCAGCTTGGTAGCGTGTTTGTTTTGGGTACAAAATGTCGCAGGTTCAAATCCTGTCATCCCTACCTATTCCTTCTTTTCTATGGAAAGAGAGAGGAACGAAAGATCATTTTATATCGATTTGAATCGAACATCAAATAATTGAATCGTATCAGATGCAAAAATGTTTGATACTCGTAGAGTATCAACGAAAGGTATTTTTTATTCCCTTTATCTCCATATTTTTTAAGAAAGCGCTCTTAGTTCAGTTCGGTAGAACGTAGGTCTCCAAAACCTGATGCCGTAGGTTCAAATCCTACAGAGCGTGATTTTGTTCCTAGAGAATGAAACCCTCTAGATTATCGATAATTCCGTTTCAACTGGAACGAGCAATGGATTCTGACCTCCCAGGAAAAGTAGGAGGCCAAGCCAATGAAATGGGATAATATTTCCGGATCAAATATCCAATTGATCACCACGTCGGTATTGTGAATATGCAGTTACGAATAATCCGGCCAAAGTTATAGGAATTAGACCTAAAACAATTCCGGATGGCAAAGCCTCAACCATTTCGATTCAACGGAATAAGTAGGGATAATAGCTATCCTGGATAGTACCCTGAATTTGATATGAATCTCAATGATCATAAATTTATATAGAGAGAATCAACAAAATTGTTCAAATGAAAATAGTGAACTGAGAGGGTTTCCCCTTCCTTCATTTCAAATAAGTTGTATCTTGCTCGAGCTAATGAATAGGATTAGGGTGAAAATTATAGAAGCCAATAAGAAACCAAAATAACTAATTATAGTAGACGTGGAAGGACTGAATGAAATATGGTTTATACATATCTTCATGAGACAATTACCTAAATTTTTCTTTTCATAACCTTGAAATCAGAATACAAAAGATCAATTGTCCCAATTTGTACCAATTCAGAATCTTATATCTACTATAAGATATGTATGAACGAACATGGATGAGAGGAAATCTATGGTGGAATTATCTTCATTATCCTAGAAATCCCCACATTGATCGAGTAATTCATGAATAGCAATCGCGAACCCCTTCACAAATTGTCGAACGTAATCTTCTTAAGGGTGAATAAATTCTAAATCAGTACGATTGGATCACCTGACATTATCTTTTTTACCAGTAGCAGCTATCGGTCCAAAGACTGGACCGTAAAAATTGATTCTACAGACATAGCCAAAGTTTTGTGAATTTAACGTTTAGGTGTAAGAATATTAATATCTGGTTTGTCCTTTAAATTATAGATCTTATTGATCCAATCATTCGATCCTCTAGATGGATTAGGTTTTTTTTTTTTTTTCATATTCATTCTTATAGCCAGTAGAGCCCGATATTACAAGAATTCCACCTCTTGCAAGGAGTATCTCGTAATTTAACATACCTAAAATTGACTAGGTTTTATTGCATGCACTATCCACTCGGTTTTATCCAATAAGTAATACCTACTTCTTAATACAAGGTACTATATAATAAGTCCGTGGCATAAATCCACGTGTGTCAGATACTATTGGAAGAGCGACATACATCTGCGTAGCACCAATGATCCGTGCAATTTTAATTACTGATATAATCTACGCGGACATAATGTCATGTCGGAGTGAAAAAGGAAGGGGTAAAAGTATAATATTCTGGATTAGTTTTATTGATATTGATAGTGATTGATATCCTTTGCTCCTAGCGGCACTAATCCTCTTTTTCGGTTCTACAGCCACCTGTAGAAGCTAATTCCGATCGAAAATTTCCATGGTCTATGCAATTGTTACAACATCGATTGAGGGGTTCCCTCGGAACATGCAATATTCCATTTTTTTCTGTTGGGATTTAGTTGACCAAACAGAGATGGAATCACTGGCAGGAATAGAATCATTCTATTCCGTTCCTTCTTGATACTCATCAAAATTGTATTGCTGTGTCGGAAGAAGGCTAGCTATACTGGTCCAGTAGACTTCAGAGATACCCTTGGTATAACATTGACAATCGAACAAGGATTGGAGAAGATATCAGTAGTTTTCCATTTCCTGATCTCTATCTTTCATGGGATCAATTCCCCCTTGACTGACTTTACAATAATATATGGAGCTGAGCATGTCTGGGAATACGGGAGAACGCTCCTTTGCTGACATTATTACTAGTATTAGATACTGGGTTATCCATAGCATTACTATACCTTCTCTATTCATTGCAGGTTGGTTATTTGTCAGCACGGGTTTGGCTTATGATGTGTTCGGGAGCCCTCGGCCGAATGAGTATTTCACAGAAAGCCGACAAGAGGTTCCATTAGTAACTGGCCGTTTCGATCCGTTAGAGCAACTCGATGAATTTACTAGATCTTTTTAGGAGGCACTCATGACTATAGATAGAACTTATCCGATTTTTACAGTTAGATGGTTGGCCGTTCACGGGCTAGCTGTCCCTACAGTTTTTTTCTTGGGATCAATATCGGCAATGCAGTTCATCCAGCGATAAACTCTATCTAAAGAAAGTATGTAGATATGACACAATCAAACCCGAACAAACAAAATGTTGAATTGAATCGTACCAGCCTCTACTGGGGGTTGCTACTCATTTTTGTACTTGCTGTTCTATTCTCTAATTATTTGTTCAATTAGGAACAATGAGAATCTTCTAACTCCATTCGGAAAGATCCAATACTCATAATTATATATGCTATGACTGTTTATGTCTCGAGCATTACCACTTAAGAAAATGTGAAAGGGAGTAAGATAAATGGCCGATACCACTGGAAGGATCCCTCTTTGGTTGATAGGTACTGTAACTGGTATTATCGTGATTGGTCTACTGGGTATCTTTTTCTATGGTTCATATTCCGGATTAGGGTCATCCCTATAGTAGGGGAAATGCACTTACTGTGGGGAATACTATACATGCGAAAGTGAAAAATTGATAAAGCCTTACCCTTCTTTGAAGGGTAAGGTCTTATCAAAATCTCTTTTTTATGAATCTTCTCTTCTATATTAATATGAATTAGAAGAGAAGATTCATATTAATACAATGACTCTGTCATTTACTCCATTCAATGCCTTTTAGTCAAGTGATGAGCCAATCTATTCTTTCGCTATATGATAAAAAAAAAAGTTTGGATCGATCCAATTTCAATCTCTGTCGAAGGAACAACAGGGAAACGGAGAATATGAATTACTCAATATTTGCTCATTTCTCTGATCGGAAATTCTGTGAAGTTTCTGTAAAAGCCCAAACTATGAGAATCTAAATGTGCGGATAGAATCTTTTATTCTCTTATTTTGGCTTACAAAATAAAAGAGGAGGAAAAACACCTTTTATTCGTTTTCTCTCATTAGGAACGAACCCTATCAAAAGTTTTATAGGGTTGTTTTGCTTAATGAGTTATATTGCCCCTTACTTGTCTGCTCTTCCTTCTTTATTCATTTTTGAAATTCCTCAGTATAAGGAAAGGAATTGACGAATAGGACAGGATCGGAAACCCGATTAGTTCCTCTTATCTCGATGATAAACCGGATAATTTCTCCGAATCTTTTCGAAGAGGAATAATCGGATAGGATAAAGAATGGGATCAGAGAAAATAGGAATCTTCTTCAATCAAGATGACTTAGTTATTCTCCTCATCTTTCCTCCCTGCGATCTATCTATCTATTTTCCGGATCGTTTCTTTTTAACATGGGCAAGGAAAGAAGGGAATGGCATGTATATAGTACACGATATAGCATAGCGGGGATCGTTCGACAAGTTGATCTGTTCCAGTGCTTATTGAATCACCCACTCCCTATTCAAAAAGTCAATATATCTAAATATACTTTTTCCCAAGAATATATAAGAGAGAAGTAGGATAAAAGGATCTCCATCTCCGAAGGGGTATTCATTTTTGATCCAATCAGTCAACTTCAAAAATAGATAGACCTAAAAATTCATCTCGGCCAATTGAACTTTCTCAAATTGTTTCTTCTTAAGGACCAAAAATATCTGTGCTAAAATGACAGATGCAAAGAATAATAAAAGACCTTTAACACGTAATGGATCTTGAAGTACTATCTCTGCATCTCCTTGACCAAATCCACCCACATTAGGGTTATTCGTTAATGGTTGATCGACCTTGATCAATTCGCCTTCTGAAACAAGAAGTTCCGGTCCTGGAGGTACAATGTCAACCACTTGTCCACCGTTTGATGTATTCTCAATAGTTATCTCATATCCACCCTTTTGTTTACGTAAAATTTTGCTCACTCTTCCTGTTGCTGAAGCGCTATAGACCGTATTGTTACTCTTACTCCCGTCGGGATAAATTTGTCCTCTTCCTCTATTACCACCCACATATATGGGGTATTTCAAGAAGTGAGCTTCTTTATCAGTAGCAGGATCTGGTGAAAGGATGGGGAACACAAGTTCACTATATTTTTGACCAGGAACAGGACCTATTACAATAATGTTTTTTTGATTGGGACGATAGTTCTGAAAATAAAGATTACCCATCTTTTCTCTAATCTCAGGAGAAATACGATCCGGAGGGGCTAATTCAAAGCCCTCGGGTAAAATTAGAACAGCTCCTACATTTAAACCCCCTTTCTTACCATTAGCAAGAACTTGTTTCATTTGCGTCTCATAGGGGATCTTAACAACTGCTTCAAATACGGTATTGGGAAGAACGGACTGCGGAACCTCAAGATCTACAGGTTTTTTGGCCAAGTGACAATTGGCACATACAATACGTCCAGTTGCTTCTCGGGGATTTTCATAACCCTGCTGTGCAAAAATGGGATATGCATTCGAAATGGATGTCCGAGTTATGATATGTATCATGACCAGGACGGAAATTAACCAAGTCATCTTTTTCGTCCAGCCATAATTCTTTCTATTTTGCATGGTTCAATTATTGGTTCCAAATCATTTTTTGGGTGAGAGTAGGTAGCTATCATAGTTACCTGTCAAAAATTTTGCTACTATATTGATTGAACCAAACCTAAAAGTAAGAAATCAAAAGTCTCGTACCAGGAGAAGACTGAGGGGGAGGAATAGCTAATTTCTGAACACGGAAAACAAACTTTATTATTATGTTTCAATTGTTGTCGATCATAAAAAAACCTATTCTTTACTCATTCATCGAATGATAAATTACTACAAGTGACGGAGATATACTATTTAACCGACGAAAGATCCAATATTTAAAAATCGTATCTGAGATGACTGGAAAAGTTGAAACAAGACCAGATATGATTCGTTCGTTATGGGCAAATCCATAATTTTCGGAGATCGAATCGATCATCATTTCCCAACCATGGGGCGAATGAAACCCAATACATAGATCGGTTGCTAAAAGAATGGAAAAAGCTTTCATTGTATCGCTCAGACTATAGAATAATTCTTGGATCCAAGAATTTATAATGGCAATTTTTTTCTTACCCAGAATGAGATAAGCACTTATGGAAGCAAAACCTATTAGATTTGTTAATAAATGTGAGATTATCTGGATACAATCTTCATTGTACATTTCGACCAATTGGATCGTTTCTTTTTTCATCTCTATACGAAGATCTTGTGAATGTGTTCCCGAAGAATCTTCCAACATTCTTTCTAATAGAAATAGTTCTTCTATTTTCTCAAATCTTCCTAGAGCATTTTCTTCCTGAAGATAATCAAAAATTTTATGAGATTGACCAGTATTCCACCAATTTGTAACCCAAGGCTCCAACCCTTTCCGTAATGAAATAGGAATTAACCAGGGCAGTACTACTAAACATGCGAGATATCGTAGGGAAGCTGATGCTTTATATTCGGCCACTTCCAATTCGCGAATCGCTAACAAACCTGATTCACTCGTCAGTTCTGTCCGAAATCTAGACAAAGTACGAGTGATAGAATTAGGTATGGGACCCATAGATTGATCTATTGCATAATTGTTTTACCCCGAGAAAACATATCCTCGGAGAATAAAAGGTTTGCTCCAAATGAGCGAGACGGAGCATAAGGAGGAGATCGTTCCCAGATATCCGATCATTCCAGATCGTTTCTATCTGGACCAATTATCTAGTTCTTTTTTCCATTCCATCTGACTCAAGAATAACTTGAAGTAAAATAAGTGTTATTAATTCCCAAGATCCTTTGAATTCTGATCACTGGATCGATCCTTTACAAATCTTTCCCCAGTTATTTCCAAAGATTAAAAATGCTCTTTAAAAAATGAAAAAAAAAAATTTTTCATATATATATATGAAAATTTCCTGATTGGATATTGATTCATGTTCCTTGATCCGATCCATATTCAAATGTCTTTACATTCAAATTTATGTCGAGGATAAAGAATTATCCCCGGTTCATTTCAAAACCCTTCAATGGATGTATTCAAGAAACGGGCTGATTCGGCAGCTTTCTGTTCGATATCCCTTAGGTTCAAATTATCACCAATACGAGTTAAAGGAATGTTTTGTAGGCCCTTTATTTCCATATAAAGAACACGACGAGGGGAAATACCTTCTTTAACTTCCATTTTGATCATCTGAATATCCTTCATACTAAATTTTAGGAAAATACGACGATATCTTCCGGGAAATCCCCAACGAAAAAGACATGCAATTCCTGTTTTTTTATCAAACTTATTATAGCCACTACCCACATCGAACAAAATTGTGCACCACAGATAAGAGCTAATGAACAGACCTGCAATACCATAAAAACACATTACAATCCCTTGTGGAACAAAGAGTATTTGCTGAGATGACAATAGGGGTATCAGGTTCTTACCAAAATAACTCGAAATCCCTACCAGGAAAAATCCTAGTGAACCCAGAAAGAGGATACAAGCCCAAAAGAAATTACTTATTTTTCGAGACCCTTTTATAGGGTCTATCCAGAGCCATTTGGATCGACGATTCATAAAAAATTGTATTAAATTCCATCCTATTGAAGTTGAGGGAATGACCAAGTTTTTCATCCTTTGGTTCCCAAACTATTATGAACTAGGTATATATATACATAGCTAACATTTCAGTCAAGTCAGCCAAGTTTATGTTCTTGTAAATTCTTACCGTTTATTCCAAATAAGTCCTTCATTTCAAAATGTATGAAACAACACTGGATCAGAGGAGTATAAATATCTCCAGGAATAGAAATGTATGCCATATTCAAAAATATAACAGACCATCCATATTAACATATTTATCAATACCTATCTATTTACACATACATAGATTTTATATGTATATGTAAATAGATATTAATGAATATAAAATGAATTTTATATATATATACATATATTATATAATTGTAAGATTTATCCACATTCATATATGAATATGAATAAATACATATGGATATTTATACCTATTTTGTGTCTATAAGGGTCCTATCTCATATAATCTGAAATAGATATAGATATCCTATCTGTTCTGCTGCAATTGAAAGATCCGAACCCATTTCTTAAATCTTAATTTATCATATTCATAAAATCTCGTCATTCTGAATATAAAGATGAGAAAGAACCATTGTAATTGCCGGAAGTAATAAGCCGACTAAAGGCACGAAAATAGAGGGTAGGCTAGGAATTATCATAGAACGAGTACCTTAGTTAATAAATGAAATGTTTATCCATATTACAAGGAATGATTATAAGATCAAATAAGTGATGGGACCAAATGAGCAGTCCTATTCGTCCTTCTTCATAGAATACATGTATGCAATAGAATAAATGTACGCAAATATTGTTCCTTTCGCTGTCTCTTCCAATCCAAAAATCCCGAAAATTGATTTAAAGCTGGATCCAAAATTGTTTTTGAATAAGATCCCGAGTTCAACAATGAGGATCTTCTTTCTCTATTAGAATATAGATATATTAATTACATCACTTATTCATACTATATAATATATAATAGTGTAAGAACATGAATCCTGACCAATTTTTATCTTATTTCGGAGAGTGAAGGCTATATTTATTGTTAGTATAGGATTGATAATCAAAAATTGTTGGTAAGAAAGGAGTGAAAAGCAATTATCTTCAATAAATAATTATTTCACCGCGATAAGAAACTTTATCACTTTCACTTTCGTTACAAGGAACTCGATTTTATCCTTTTTTTTTTTACAAGGAACAAAACTAAACGTTCATTTGTTTCTATGAACAAGACCGTAAAGCCGAAATAGTTCACTTAGAACACCTTTTAAGAGATTACGTGGAACAATCAGATCAAACAAACCATGATCAAATAAATTTTCAGTCACCTGAAAATCTTCAATCACTTTCTGACCTAATGTCTGTTCGATTACTCTTTTACCTGCAAATGCGATGTACGCTTTAGGTTCGGCAATAATGATATCTCCCAACATGCCAAAACTAGCAGTCACTCCACCGGTTGTCGGAGACGTCAAAATCGAGAAATATAACAACTTGTTATCCTTCTGATGAATATGTAACGCAGAAGCTATTTTAGCCATTTGCATTAAACTAAAACTTCCTTCTTGCATGCGTGCTCCTCCGGAAGCACACACCATAATGACTGGAAGAGATTCCTCGGTAGCGCGCTCGATTAGACGGGTTATTTTCTCACCTACTACAGAGCCCATACTACCTCCCATGAACTTAAAATCCATAACTCCGAGTGCGATAGGAATACCATTTAATTTACCTATGCCTGTTTGAATAGCATCAGTTAAACCTGTCTCTATTTGACAGGAAGTGATATGATCACTATAAGGTTCATCCTCAGAATTAAGAGGATCAGAATTAGAAGGTTCATCCTCAGAATGAAATTGAAGAACATCTAGAGTGTACATGTCTTCATCCATAGGACACCAAGTGTCACGATCAATTATAAGTTCGATTCTATCTGAACTATTCATTTGCAGATAATATCCACATTCTTCACAAACACTTTTATTCTCTCTCAAGAATCTTATATAGAGCAAGCTCTCGCAATTGTCGCATTGAACCCATAATCTATTAATTTTAACGTAATCAATATTTTTCTTATTTTGATTATCCGTCTCATTAACGTCCTTACTATCCCCTTCGACCGAATCTTTTAGTAATCCAGTTATTTTACGCCTGTCTTCGAACCATTCCCTTATAGACATAGAGTTTTACATATAAAGGTGAAGATTGTTACTTTTCCTATCTTATTTTGTATTAAGAGAAGTCGTATAAATAAAATGATTAGAATTATTAATCAATAGTGGAATGAATCATTGATTAATAATCTCCATTCATTATTGATTAGGAATCCGAAGCGAAGTATCGATCCGAGATTATGATAGAACCCTTTATTCTTTTATAAAGAAAGAATCTCTCCTATACCGTGATGAAAGTCAATTTGAATCCCAAATAAAAAATCTTTTGGGCTAGAAGGGATTTGAACCCTTGACCTCAAGGTCCGGAACCATGAGCTCTGATCCACTGAGCTACCAACCCTATCGAATGATCCATAAGACCAATTTCAAATATGAGTAGGATTCGTTATCTTTTCATCGACTCACTCTGTTTTAGATATTTGACCTCGGAAATATATATCTATCTATATATCTATCTATATAGATATATCTATATAGATAGATATATAGATATTGATATTTTGAAATCCCAGATATCCGTTCACGATTTGGCTTAATCTTTGTGGTAGTGGTTAAAGATTGAGCCGAGTGCAATTAGTAGAACGAAAGTCACTGAGTTACAAGTAATCAATCGTATCAAATTCAAATTTGATCTCCTTCCATACTTCACAAGCAGCGGCTAGCTCAGGACTCCATTTAGCCGCTTCACGGATCACTTCATTACCTTCACGAGCAAGATCACGTCCTTCATTACGAGCTTGTACACAAGCTTCTACAGCAACCCGATTAGCTACTGCACCAGGTGCATTTCCCCAAGGGTGTCCCAAAGTTCCCCCACCAAACTGTAGTACGGAATCATCTCCAAAGATCTCGGTCAGAGCAGGCATATGCCAAACGTGAATACCTCCTGAAGCTACGGGCAGGACACCTGGCATAGATACCCAATCTTGAGTGAAGTAAATACCACGACTTCGATCTTTTTCGATAAAATCATCACGCAGTAGATCAACAAACCCTAAAGTGACGTCTCGTTCCCCTTCAAGTTTACCTACTACAGTACCGGCGTGAACATGATCTCCACCGGACATACGCAATGCTTTAGCCAGTACACGGAAATGCATACCATGATTTCTTTGTCTGTCGATAACTGCATGCATCGCGCGGTGAATGTGAAGAAGTAGACCATTGTCTCGGCAATAATGAGCCAAACTAGTATTTGCGGTAAAACCTCCCGTCAGATAGTCATGCATGACGATAGGAACTCCTAATTCTCTTGCAAATATTGCCCTTTTCATCATTTCTTCACATGTACCTGCAGTAGCATTCAAGTAATGTCCTTTAATTTCACCCGTCTCAGCCTGAGCCTTATTAATTGCTTCCGCACAAAAGACAAAACGATCTCTCCAGCGCATGAATGGTTGGGAATTTACGTTCTCATCATCCTTGGTAAAATCGAGTCCACCACGAAGACATTCGTAAACTGCTCTACCATAGTTCTTAGCCGATAGACCCAATTTTGGTTTGATAGTACATCCCAACAAAGGACGGCCATATTTGTTCAATTTATCTCTTTCAACTTGGATACCATGAGGTGGACCTTGAAAAGTTTTGGAATAAGCAGGGGGAATCCGCAAATCTTCCAAACGTAAAGCCCGTAGGGCCTTGAATCCAAATACATTACCTACAATGGAAGTGAACAAGTTAGTAACAGAACCTTCTTCGAAAAGGTCTAAGGGGTAAGCTACATAGGCAATAAATTGACTTTCCTCTCCAGCAACGGGCTCGATGTCATAGCATCGCCCTTTGTAACGATCAAGACTGGTAAGTCCATCGGTCCAAACAGTGGTCCATGTACCGGTGGAAGATTCAGCAGCTACTGCTGCTCCCGCTTCCTCGGGCGGCACCCCAGGTTGAGGAGTTACTCGGAATGCCGCCAAGATATCCGTATCTTTGGTCTGATATTCAGGAGTATAATAAGTTAATCTGTAATCTTTAACACCAGCTTTGAATCCGACACTAGCTTTAGTTTCTGTTTTTGGTGACATAAGTCAAGTCCCTCCTTTATTAAAAATGATTTATCGCAAGGACGAGGTCTGCTCGACATGGATCAAACGTCAACAATCAATTTTAACAGAAATATACTACAAAACAGTCGCCTGTTATTGGACAATAAGATCTGCTAAATACACTCTCATTGTATAATGTTCTTTATGTATGACGCAACCCAATTTTGATGTATGACACAACCCGATTTTGATGTATGACGCAAGCCAATTTTTGCTTTTTAAGTTATTCTTCCATGGATTGACCCGAGCACCTTTCAGCTGTTAAACTAGTTCATTAATGAATTTAAGGAACCGAATCGACCTTTGATCATATCATAATGGTGCGAATTGTCCATATGAAAATACATATAGAATAGGGAACAGATGTGCGTACGAAGAGAAGAGATAACGACCAATGAGAGAAAGGTCATGAATAGCGTTCAAGTTTCAAATTTCACAGATCATCTGTGAAGTATTTTCGGTTTAAGTTATGGATAAATTGGTTCTAGTTATAGATGAATTGAACACTTCTGCATGATCCTTATCCATCTACTTACTTCATATTCCAAATATGAATGAATTCAAACTTTTCAAAAAAAAGTAGGCTATTACTAAGGTGGTAACTCCCATTCATTATTGACTGATCTGATCGATCCGATACGGAACATTTTTTTTTTTTTTGATGATATTGGAAAAATCATATTTATATATATATATATTCTTCATGGATATTCTTTCCATTTTTGTATGAGAACCAATTCTCTTGTTCTCGGGGTTTCCGCACTTGTGGAAAAAAATGTGGGACGTATTGCTCAAATCATTGGCCCAGTACTGGATGTCTCTTTTCCTCCAGGTAATATGCCTTATATTTACAATTCATTAATAGTTCAGGGTCAAGATACAACCGGTCAGGAAATTCAGGTTACTTGTGAGGTACAACAATTATTAGGAAATCATAAGGTTAGAGCTGTAGCTATGAGTGCTACAGATGGTTTGACGAGAGGAATGAGAGTGATTGACACGGGAGCTCCTCTGAGTGTTCCAGTTGGTGGAGCCACTCTTGGACGAATTTTCAATGTTCTTGGAGAACCTGTTGATAATTTGGGTCCTGTAGATGCTCGCACAACATCTCCTATTCATAGATCTGCTCCCGCCTTTACACAGTTGGATACAAAATTATCCATCTTTGAAACAGGCATTAAAGTAGTAGATCTTTTGGCTCCTTACCGCCGTGGAGGAAAAATCGGTTTATTCGGAGGAGCTGGAGTGGGTAAAACAGTACTCATTATGGAGTTGATCAACAACATTGCTAAGGCTCATGGAGGGGTATCTGTATTTGGGGGAGTAGGAGAACGTACCCGCGAAGGGAATGATCTTTACATGGAAATGAAAGAATCGGGAGTAATTAATGAACAAAAAATATCAGAATCAAAAGTGGCTTTGGTCTATGGTCAGATGAATGAACCACCAGGAGCTCGTATGAGAGTTGGTTTAACTGCTCTAACCATGGCCGAATATTTCCGAGATGTCAATGAGCAAGACGTATTATTATTTATAGATAACATCTTCCGCTTTGTCCAAGCGGGATCAGAGGTATCCGCCCTATTAGGCAGAATGCCTTCCGCCGTGGGTTATCAGCCAACCCTTGGCACGGAAATGGGTTCTTTGCAAGAGAGAATTACTTCCACAAAAAAGGGATCCATAACCTCGATTCAAGCAGTTTATGTACCTGCTGACGACTTGACCGACCCTGCTCCTGCTACAACATTTGCACATTTAGATGCTACTACCGTACCATCGAGAGGATTAGCTGCCAAAGGTATCTATCCAGCAGTGGATCCTTTAGATTCAACATCGACTATGCTCCAACCTTGGATCGTAGGCGAAGAACATTACGAAATTGCGCAAGGGGTTAAGCAAACTTTACAACGTTATAAGGAACTTCAAGACATTATAGCCATTCCTGGACTGGACGAATTATCGGAAGAAGATCGTTTAATCGTAGCAAGAGCAAGAAAGATTGAGCGTTTCCTATCACAACCCTTTTTTGTAGCAGAGGTATTCACAGGTTCCCCGGGCAAATATGTTGGTCTCATGGAAACAATTAAAGGGTTTCAAATGATCCTTTCCGGAGAATTAGATGGTCTTACCGAACAGTCTTTTTATTTGGTGGGTAACATTGATGAAGCTACCGCGAAGGCTATGAACTACAAAGTGGAAAGTTAATTCTGAAAATGACCCTAAATCTTCGTGTACTGTCTCCTAATCGAGTCGTTTGGGATTCAGAAGTGAAAGAAATAATTCTATCTACTAATAGTGGTCAAATTGGCGTATTACCCAACCATGCTTCACTTGTGGCAGCTGTAGATATAGGAGTTATGAAAATACGTCTCAATGGAAAGTGGTCGACTATGGCTTTGATGGGCGGTTTCGCCAAGATAGACAATGATAGAATTACCATATTGGTAAATAATGCAGAGAGAGATGTTGACATCGATCTCCAAGAGGCCCAGGAAACTTTTCAAAAAGCTAAAGATGATTTAGCTCGAGCCGAAGGTAAAAGACAAGCAATTGAGGCTGATGTAGCTCTGAAAAGAGCTAGAACGCGATTAGAGGCTATCAGTGCTAGCCTCCCCGTCTCTAATTAAAAATTTTCTTCCTATAATGATATTATAATGGATTCAATGTTCCGTCTCGATCCAAACAAGTGGAGTAAAACTTATTAGATGCCATCGACTCCTCAATGGTATCTAATAAGTTTACCTACTATTGGATTTGAACCAATGACTCTCGCCGTATGAAAGCGATACTCTAACCACTGAGTTAAGTGGGTCATTTATTCTCATAGGTAGAGTTGGACTTATAAACGATTCTAAATGGAATTGAACGTATAGACAATGTGTCCCTGGCACCGATCGAACTTATTAGAACGTATTGGATCATAGTATCCAATCATTCAATATCTACCTTGACAGAAAGTGATCCATCTGGTTAGTATAGTAATGTATCACCAAGATTGGCAAGGAAGGGCTATAGCTCAGCTAGGTAGAGCACCTCGTTTACACGTGCGCCAATGGTTTTCGAGAGAGTTTATCGATTCGTCCGATCCACGAAATAGATTCTATGTGAAATAGTCTTACTCTATCAATTTGTTTCTCTGGGGAACAATAGCATGACAAAGATGAAGTTCGATTCGATTCGAATTACGAATCTAATTGATATGGTCAATCCCAGCTCCGTTCAATGCCAGGCATAATGAGTATAATACGGGGACCTCAAAATAGATTCTTTTCGCTCTATGAACTTTTAGGTGTATGAAGTGTCATATTTTATTTTTGGAGCGATAGAGGAGACTCTATTTGAGTCAATCTATGCCCGAGCAAGGCAGACCTACGTCAAGGAAACCTTTTGAATAACTTTGGGATTGCTTCCGAAGGGTAATAATTTGGGGCACACGGAGCCATATTAGTATCTTCCTGGAAAGAGGAGAATGGCAAACTAACCGATCTTTCCATCAGTTAATGAAAGAGCCCAATGCGATAAAATGCATGTTGGGTTCTTGGAACAGTTCAAATTATTTTGATAATAAGAATTTTGATCTGTTCTACCGAGAAGGTCTACGGTTCGAGCCCGTATAGCCCTATACATTCCACTAAGTTACACTATTATTATATATATATCCTATCATAGTCCCTATGACTTGGCCCTGAAGAGTTTTTCGGATCATAGAAACTATTCTATGTTCTTATCAAGATTGATGGCTAGGAACGTTGGAACAGGGCAGGCAGATTATTATTCCTCATCGATCGAGATTGATCCGATACCAGATGATCACACCTGTAAACAAACCTTTTTTCATTCAAAAAAAAAAAAAGGGGGGGATAAAATAAGTTAAGTAACGACTGACATGATAATATCCAATCATCATCCATTACATTTTTGGGGGTTACTAATCCACTTCCGATAGACCCAAAGTTCTAATGATTGATCCCAATCTATTGGATCTTGGCCTTCGTTCGATCGAATAGTAAGTTATTAGGATCGATCATTGGAATATGATAAATCAGGTGTAGGGGATTCCTAGCCAGTATGATTAATTGCTTCCTCCTTCCCTTTTATTCTCAAGGGAATCTATAACAAACAGGGGATCTAAGAAGTATCTGTTTGATCTAATCTGTCCAATAAAAATAGTTCGGATTGTATAACTGGAACTAAAAAGAAACAAGGCGTTTTTTATTTCTTTTCAAGGCACTTTGAAATTCTACATACAAATATAGATAGAGGATTGAGGTATTCCATACTATATTGTTTGGATTTGCACAATGTTCGTTAAAATTCCCATTATTAGAATTTCCATTCTAAGATCGGCTAGTTCGGAACCACGGGAAAAGCGGGTAATTTGTCACGATATTTTATATATTGTATCACATTTCTTTTTTTTTTTTTTGTTCATTTTTATCACTAGCTCTTCGATAAACTTGGGAGTTATCTCGAATATCATATGTTTAAAGCAATCCATAGTTCAGTCAAAGTATCGATCGGACATGTGGCGTTTTAGCTCCATCCAAATGCAACGCATTCCGTTGGGGTTGAACGAAGTCCTCTTCCGTTCGTTCAATCCCTTTGCTAAAGATCGGGGCGAAGATCTTTTCTTTATCAACTAAGATTTTATACAAGATGTTATGTTATGTGTGGTAAATAAAATATATTCTTGAACCATATAAGTGATAAATGGATATTTTAAATACCCGGAAAGGAAAATTCTTTGGATTTGATCCATCCTAGCTAAAGACAAACCTTGGGTTCGGTCTCTTTCTTCACCTAAGATCATCACATGGTTTTCCAGACCCATTATTTTTGATATTGGGAAAAACACTTTTCCCTCTAGTTCCGTTCTGGTAACATACCACAAACATGCAATCTACCGGCTACGCATATTGGATTGAAATCTGGACCAACCAACATTTACTTTAATCTACTCCACTATAGAATACACATATTTAATGGAATGCGTTTTAGAACAATAGAATAAATAAGTCTGTTGGGACGAAACTATATAACCCCTTGCTCAAAAATTATGTGGATTGCGGCCCAAAAGAAGCCGCCTTCTGCCCCGTTACAAATAGATCTCTATTCGGCTAGACAATAGATCTGTCCGAAATCATGTTATATCGGAATGAGCCCGGGCTCATAAGGAACTTATACGTGAAAGATTTGATACGTTTTGACGCCTACCAATCCTGTTCCGATTAACCTGCATCAAACTTTCTTTCAAATGAATTGAAAGACAACAAACATATTATCTCTTTTTACTACTATGAGATTGGATAGTACAGATGTAAAAGATCTACTTCTCAACCCTAGTAAAAGCATCGATGAACGCATGTTCCAAGATACTTCCTTCGTTCTAATGGTCTAGATTCACTGAATCTTAATATGTGACAAGCAGATATAGTCGAACTTGTCGATGCAGCCTCGATCATTTGAAACAATGACCTTCTGATAAAATACCCCCCCCCCCGGAGTTGTTCGGATGGAAAAGTTCTGAGTATCAAGATAAAAAAAGAAAATAAATCCCAAGATAGATCTCTATAAATTACATTTTAACCGAACCATGTTGATGGCTTGTTCGTTCGTGGGATCTACCAAACCAATCTGCAAAACTTTATTATTCTTTTTTTTTTTTTTTATATTTCAATGAAAAAATTTCTATAGATGAGAAACGGACACCCGGACCTTCTTCGTAGGAAACATCAGCCCTTTATCGGACTTGAACCGATGACTTACGCCTTACCATGGCGTTACTCTACCGCTGAGTTAAAAGGGCCCCCCATCATATAGTAATGAATGAGTCTACTACGATATATGGGCAACAAATTGGATGCACATGATCCATAGAGTAGGGTAGGGATGGCTATACTGGAAACTCCGCGCTGAGCTGATATGAAGCGAATGGAAACAAGTTATGTTATGCCTGAAAAAAATATGTTTATATTGCTAAAATAGCTAAGAAATAAATCGGCCAGGTCCTATTGTATTGACTTTCAATGCGTTCGGATCATTTTCTTTTTTTTTTTTTATTTAGGTATGGCTCCCACCATTCCCGGTGCCAGACAATTAGTTAATCCTAGACCCGGGTTAATTACCATATAGTATATATACCGAGTTATCCTTGCAAACCTTCAAGATGTTATTACTATGAGAGAGCGACAACGGAAAGAGATAAACAAAGATTGAGAGCTCAAAATATGGATCCGTTCCAGTTTATGGCTCTCAGATAAAATAAAAATGAAGATGAACAACCTCGACTCAATGGAATCCTCCCTTCTCTCTCAGAAGAGGAAGATCTTTCGAAAAAGAATGATAAAGAATTCAATTCTTTTCTAACAAAATTCTTCGAATATAATTCTTCTACAAATTGTAGAAAAATTGAAAAGAGGAATATGTTCCCGGATAGAATCTATCTCCTAAGAAGATCAATGGTTGTAAGGAAACCCCTTCCATTTTGAAAGATGGCGATATATTTCACCAATTCTTTTCTTTCTTAATCCAAGATTGGTGAAATAGAATCCTTCTACATTTTGTAGAAGACATCATTTCACCAGGTGTAAACATTATTCCTGTATAAGATTAGAGGAGTTGAGAAAAAAATTCCAAGAGGAAATAAAAACCTAGAATCAATAGAATCCTTTGTTCTCTCTAGGAAATGGAAGAGAAAGAATTAAGGAATTCCAAAATTGGATTCAAATGTGAAAGGAAGGAAAGAAGTGACGGAATATCTGTCAATAGGATTGTGGCATGTATAGTTTAGTGATAAAAGTGAGTGTGATTCGTTACATTATTAACTCAAATAGTGAAAGGATATTTGAAATGGATCTCTGATCCATCCAAAGCTCTATTTATTTCCAGATAGGTTAAGAACCAATACCCTTTTCTCCAAGATGGAAAAATCCATGTGTAACACAACTTCGTATACTTTATGTTCCCAATATACTTTACGTTCCCATATTAGGGTATAGTGCTTAACTTTTTCTAAAAAAAATGAAAAAAAAAAAAAGAATTGTCCGGTATATACCTCCCTTTCGCTCCCAGAACCAATATATCTAAATTCCGTACGTACGGTGAGTCCGAAGGATCCTTATCACACATGAACGCAATATGGATGGGACATTTTTCAAATATTTTCCATTGTTGTGTTGTTAAACCTTCTGATTCAACGGAATGTATAGGCATATCCGAGCAATGCACAAAGGATTTTTTCCCATAAGGAAACCTTTTTTATTGGTATATACGAGCAAACCCTCTCTGGGTGGATTCTTTATTTTGTAGTAGATATAAAAGTTTATGAATGAGCGAATAATAAGGATAAGAAACCAATAAGAAGATTATTAATAATTCTGTCAATACTATTGACAACTTCCGGGGAACTCTCATATTATGAGATGAGAATTGGCGGCCCCTATCGTCTAGCGGATTAGGACATCTCTCTTTCAAGGAGGCAACGGGGATTCGACTTCCCCTAGGGGTACCATGAAATAGGATACCCATTCGTTCAGTATATTAACCTAAAGACTTTCAATAACTTTCTTGTTCCTGGGTCGATGCCCGAGTGGTTAATGGGGACGGACTGTAAATCCGTTGGCGATATGCCTACGCTGGTTCAAATCCAGCTCGACCCAACCAATATCATCAGTACCAATCTATCGGTATGATATATTCATGCCAATCATGGATGAAAAGATAATTGGTTATTGAACTCTCCCCCCCTCCCGATACTCTATCTATGAAATTGATATGGATATGTGCCCAATTCCATGTGGATTGATACTTTCAAAGATGAAAGGGAAGGATAAGATATTTAATTGACCTAGCACTCACGTAATCTATACGATGCTATCTAGCACCTACTATAAAATAAATATGATGAACTGTACTGTATTGGGATTGTAGTTCAATTGGTTAGAGTACCGCCCTGTCAAGACGGAAGTTGCGGGTTCGAGCCCCGTCAGTCCCGATCCAATAAGTTAATAAATGAAGCTCTTAATCCCCGTAGAAGAGTGAAAAAGAGAATAGTATTTACTATTCATATAGATATTGAGTATTTACTATTCATATAAATATTGAGTATATCTATTGATACAGATATTGAGTATATCTATTCATATAGATTTTGAGTATATCTATTCATATGAATAGATATACTCATAGATACATTTACCAGATCGATAATTCAGTTTGGAAAAAGACCCTTCTTACGGGGATAACATCTAATAATCATAGTGAATCTGCAATAAATATTATTCCCTCCCCGAATAATAAAAAAAAAAAGGGAAATAAATAGATTTTAGGGTGACAAAGCACAGAGTTTTAGGGTTACACAGAGGTAGTTCTCCTAAGTAAGAATCCCACGGAGATCCCTATAGATAATTCACAATTATTTACAGTAGATCTTCCTTCTGTTCTTCCCCAGGAATATTGTAACTAGTTCATGCTAATACTTATTTTTCATGATTGATAGCCAGTGGATTTCCAGACATTCTATTGTATTTCCAAGAATGATCATGTCAGGATCTGGACGAACTATCCGAATAGTCCTTCTCATTCCAGGGTCATGGGTGGACCTCTGGATAAATTGAATAGAATTATACTTCTATATAATAACCGGACCGGTATATAATCACCGGACCGGCGGATAGGCTTAATATTCAATCTAAACCGTGGAGATCTAAACGAAATACCTCTCATGTCTGATCATGTCTGACGAACGTCTTCTAGGGTAGCAGAAGGTTATTATTCGTACGAATTCTATTCTTTCGTTGATCGGAATGTTTTATGATGCACGTAAGTTTTGACTATTAATCATATAAAAAAAAAGATAATATTATGTTATACTATTTCCATCGAATAATTCATTCAATCCGTTAGTTAGGTTCCATTACTCGAACCGATTCTATTCATTAAATCACATACATCTATTTCATGGATCTTGAAAGATTCATCTCTATGAGATAAAATCTCGAGCTATTTGAAACGAAGTAAAAATCAGGAGATCATGGAAGTCAATAACCAAGCATTTCTTGCTGTTGCACTGTTCATTTCAATTCCTACTGCTTTTTTACTTATCCTTTACGTCAAAACGGTCAGTGGAAGCAGTGTAAGCAGTGAAAGCAATTGATTCGTATTAAAATGGAGTGATTACTAAATGATCCGGATCATAAGTATAAAATAGGTTATGGAATCGTATTCTATTTAAGATTGCTTTCAATTTTATTTGGAAAAGCAAAAAAGAAAGAAAAGAAGTAGTACGAAGGAAAAGACTATCTAACTTTTTCTGTTATACTACTTCTTATACACCCATATATGGATAAATAGATCTTAATAGTACTTGTCCATATATGGTAAATGTAGAATGAAGGACCTCATACCATAAAATAACGCAGCTGATCAACTTATTAATGCCCCTGTGAAAATAGGCCCAATGGAAACAGACGTGATTCTGAACGTACTTGCAAATTGTTTAGGATCAAAGTGAAACATCTTTTTCCGGTACGAACATCGTTTTATAGTACATATTAGATATGGAACTTTAAATGGTACGAGAAAAAGCAAAGGGATCTATTACTTATGTCTCATATTTTTCTGAGATCGGAATTCATATCAGATCCGATCAATTCAGAACCATCCGGTGAAACATGGACTATTTTTTATTCCTACTAAGAAAGAGAAGAGATATCGTTCTTCAGTGGAAGAAACAAAATTATCGACTCATTAAAGAACTAATTAATTCAAACCTGTTAGAGAGAATTAGATAGGAAAATTATAATGATAAGGAATTATGCATATTCCTTACTTACGAGGATAAAGAGGAAAAAATGATATGGATGGAAAGACTCTTTCCATTTGGAAAGAAGATTCAATATTACTGGATCCTTATGCAACAGGAGATATTATCATGCATGATCTGTAAGGAACACAATAATTGATTCTTAAGCATTACCATTATAGTCCACTTCTCCCCCATACTACGAGTGAAAGGGAAAATGTAAAAACTACCATTAAAGCAGCCCAAGTTATACCGACTATATCCATACGGATCATGTTCTCTCAAAAATAATGATTTCATTATCGAGATGATAAGTGAACTATTAACGATAGTGCAAAGTTGAAGTTTATAGGGTCCACCTTTGCATTATGAACGTTACTGATGTTCGAGCTGATATGTGAGATCAATAAATGCATTTGATCATTGACCAACGAGTTACTATAACTAACTCGAGGGTCGTACATTCACGATGGAATCGGAATCAAATGCACGCAACTCACTATCTATATCGGTAATATTTACCAATATGTCTCCAGAGGTTCTGCAATGGAAATAAATGCTTTTCGTTCCATTTACTTACCTCAACAAGGCGACACCCGGATTCGAACTGGGGATGGAGGATTTGCAGTCCTCTGCCTTACCGCTTGGCTATGTCGCCGAGACAAGATATGGGAATGCTAAGGACAGATCGAATAATTCGTCCGTCCTTTAAGTATAGTATGAGATGTATACTAAAGTCAACCATAAAGGAAATGGATCTCATTTTTTCTCCGTCTTTTTATCTATTTTAATTAGGAATTTATCTAAGTGAGATTCACATTTAAGTTTGATTCATTCGTTCATAGATCCATTTCACGTGATTGGATTAAAGTATAAAAGTACCTCTTCTTTCCTTATCTTTTTTTTTTTTTTATTGGAGATATATATATGGATACGGGTAGAATTTCACGGGATATAGTGAACACTGAATATGCATCCGAATCTTTTTTGTCGGATTGATCTATATAGATCAATCGGGAATAATTGAATAGGCTTTTTTACGGATGGGAAACTTCCAATGCGATTAGATGAAAATGAGGGAGCGTTTACAATCCCCGAATTTGGTAAGATACAATTTGAAGGATTTTGTCGTTTCATCGATCAGGGCTTGATGGAAGAACTTCATAATTTTCCGAAAATTGAGGATACAGATAAAGAAATTGAATCCAGGCTTTTTGGTAATGAATATGAATTAGCAGAACCTTTCATCAAAGAGAGAGATGCTGTATATCAGTCCCTTACATATTACTCTGAATTATATGTACCAGCAAGATCGATTCGAAGAAATAGTAGGAAGATACAGAAACAAACTGTATTTCTCGGAAATATTCCTTTAATGAATTCCCATGGGACATTTGTAGTAAATGGAATTTACAGAATCGTGGTGAATCAAATATTAATAAGTCCCGGTATTCATTACCGTTTGGAATTAGATCATAATAGAATAAACTATATATATACCGGCACTCTGATTTCAGATTGGGGAAGAAGATCGAAATTTGAGATCGATGCGGGAGAAAGGATATGGGCTCGTGTAAGCAGAAAACGAAAAATATCTATTCCAGTTCTATTATCAGCTATGGGTTTAAATCTCGAAGAGATTCTGAACAATACTCGCTATCCAAAAATCTTTTTATTTTTACTGAAGAATAAGAAAGGGAAGCGGGAGCGGGAGGAATATCTCTGGTCCAAGGAAAATGCCATTCTGGAGTTTTATAAAAAACTCTACTGTATAAGTGGCGATTTGGTATTTTCCGAGTCTCTATGTAAAGAATTGCAGGAAAAATTTTTCCGACAAAGATGTGAATTGGGAAAGATTGGTCGACGAAATCCGAACAAAAAACTCAACCTTGATATACCCGAGAACGATATTTTTTCATTACCACAAGATGTATTGGCTGCTGTGGATTACCTTATCGGAGTGAAAATTGGAATGGGTACACTCGATGATATAGATCATCTCAGGAATCGACGTATTCGTTCTGTAGCAGATTTATTACAGAATCAATTCAGATTAGCTCTAGGTCGTTTGGAAGATGCAGTTCGAAGAACTATACACAGAGCAACCAAGCGTAGATCAACTCCTCAGAACTTGGTAACTTCAACTCTATTAAAAAACACTTTTCAAGATTTTTTTGGTTCACACCCATTATCCCAATTTTTGGATCAAACTAATCCATTGACGGAAATAGCTCATGGGCGAAAATTGAGCCATTTAGGCCCTGGGGGCTTAACAGGGCGAACTGCTAGTTTTCGGACACGGGATATTCATCCCAGTTATTATGGGCGTATTTGTCCAATCGATACGTCCGAAGGAATGAATGCTGGACTTGTTGCATCATTATCTATTCATGCAAAGATTAGTCATTGCGGTTCTTTACAAAGTCCATTCTATAAGATTTCTGAGAGATCGATAGAAGAAAATATTGTTTATCTATTACCGGGAGAAGATGAGGATGAATACTATCGGATAGCTACGGGAAATTCTTTGGCGTTAAATCAAGGGATTCAAGAGGAACAAATTACTCCAGCTCGATACCGACAAGAATTTATAGTTATTGCATGGGAACAAATCCATTTCAGAAGTATTTTTCCTTTCCAATATTTTTCCATTGGAGTTTCCCTTATTCCTTTTCTCGAACATAATGATGCGAATCGCGCTCTAATGGGTTCTAATATGCAGCGTCAAGCAGTTCCACTTTTCCGACCCGAGAAGTGCATTGCCGGAACTGGGTTGGAAGGTCAAGCAGCTTTAGATTCAGGAAGTGTAGCTATAGCTACACAAGAGGGAAGGATCGAGTATATCGATGCTGTAAATATCACTTCATCGGTTAATGAAGACACTGTACGAACAGAATCGGTTATGTATCAACGTTCTAATACCAATACTTGTACGCATCAAAAACCTCAAGTTCGTAAAGGGGAATTTGTAAAGAAGGGACAAATTCTGGCGGACGGTGCGGCTACGGTAGGGGGAGAACTCTCTTTGGGAAAAAACGTCTTAGTAGCTTATATGCCATGGGAAGGATACAATTTTGAAGACGCAATACTCATTAGTGAACGTCTGGTATATGAAGATATTTATACCTCTTTCCATATCGTAAGATACAGGATTGAAATCTGTATGACGAGCCAGGGTCCTGAAAGAATCACTAGAGAAATACCTCATTTAGATGCTCATTCACTTCGTCATTTGGACGAAAATGGTCTTGTAATGCTAGGATCTTGGATAGAAACAGGTGATGTTTTGGTAGGTAAATTAACGCCTCAAACAACAGAAGAATCATTATGTGCCCCGGAAGGAAGATTATTACAAACAATATTTGGTATTGAAGTATCCACTGCGAGAGAAAATTGTCTCAGAGCACCTATAGGTGGAAGAGGTCGAGTTATTGATGTGAGATGGATCAATAGAGTAGATGATTCCGGTGATAATGCGGAAACAGTCCACGTATATATATCACAAAAACGTAAGATACAAGTGGGTGATAAAGTAGCTGGAAGGCATGGTAATAAAGGTATTATTTCAATAGTTTTGCCCAGACAAGATATGCCCTATTTGCAAAATGGAATACCAGTTGATATGGTATTGAATCCATTAGGGGTACCTTCACGAATGAATGTAGGACAGATCTTTGAATGTTTACCCGGTTTAGCAGGAAACCTGATGAACAAACATTATAGAATAACACCTTTTGACGAAAGATATGAGCGAGAAGCTTCGAGAAAACTAGTGTTTCCTGAGCTTTATAAAGCTAGTGAACAAACAGCTAATCCATGGGTATTCGAACCGGATCATCCTGGAAAACATAGATTAATCGATGGAAGAACAGGAGATGTTTTTGAACAACCTGTTACAATAGGAAAAGCTTATATGTCGAAATTGAGTCATCAAGTTGATGATAAAATACATGCACGTTCGAGTGGACCTTATGCACGGGTTACACAACAACCTCTTAGAGGAAAATCCAAACGAGGGGGGCAACGAGTAGGAGAAATGGAAGTTTGGGCTCTAGAAGGTTTTGGTGTTGCTTATATTTTACAAGAGATGCTTACTCTCAAATCTGACCATATTAGAACTCGTAATGAAGTACTTGGTGCCATTATCACTGGAGGACCAATACCTAAACCTGACACTGCTCCAGAATCTTTCCGATTGCTCATTCGAGAATTACGATCTTTAGCTCTAGAATTGAATCATGCTATTATATCTGAGAAAGACTTTCAGATAGATAGGGAGGAAGTTTGATCAGAATGAATCAAGATCTTTTATGATTGACCAGAATAAACATCAACAACTTCGAATTGGATTAGCTTCTCCCGAACAGATTTGTGCTTGGTCAAAAAAAATTTTACCTAATGGCGAGATAGTTGGACAGGTGACTAAACCCTATACTCTACATTATGAAACTAATAAACCAGAAAGAGATGGATCGTTTTGTGAAAGAATCTTTGGACCTATAAAAAGTAGAGTTTGTTCTTGTGGAAATTCTCCAGGGATCGGAAATGAGAAGATAGACTCAAAATTTTGCACACAATGTGGAGTTGAATTTGTTGATTCTCGAATTCGAAGATATCGAATGGGATACATTAAACTAGCATGTCCGGTGGTTCACGTATGGTATTTGAAACGCCTTCCCAGTTATATTGCGAATCTATTAGCTAAAACTCGGAAAGAATTAGAAGGCCCAGTATATTGCGATGTGTGACTTGATCACAAGTTCCGATCATACAGATCCGTAATAAGGAACTGTCATCCTATTAAATCTCATTGGGATGCCTTTAGCTCTGACATGTCCCTCCGGAGGAGTAGCATGAAGCTCAGAATTATAAGCATCTTGAACGGATGTTGAGAAAGAGGAATTAGTCCAGGGTTTCTATATTCTGTATCAAATTGCTAATTGAACTTCGTCAAAACACTTCTTTTATATAATGGAATTCAAAAGTAATTCTCTTTCAGATTATTCCTGAATAAGAGATATTCCGGAACAAAGATATGGCTATAGGAGTCTATTCATCGCACATATGCTTCGATCGATAGATAGTGTTGTAACCATCGAAGTAGAGCAAGCAGGAACCTAAAGGATCAAATGGAACGAGATAAAGACAAGTAAATCCCTAATTGAAGATCTTTTCAAAAAGAAATGTATTGTTCGGAAGGGAGGAGACTGCTCAATAATTCCATATCTATGTTGTAGAATCGCAAAGGAATACTCAATTGAACCTGGAACTTGAGCAGAGAGTAGCGGTCTCTCTTCAGAGCGAAAAATATTTTTTCGCTTCTTTTTTTTTTTTTAGTTACTTGAGCCGGATGAGAGGAAACTTTCACGTCCGATCCTGAGGGGGGAAATCTTAGAATAACCTATCCAAATCTTTTTCTTGCTAGGCCCATAGCTAACAAACCAACTTTATTGAGATCACGGGGTACATTCAATTATGAGATTCAATCCTGGAGAGATATTATTCCTCATTACCTCTCTGCTCGTACTCATTACCTCTTTGCTCGAGGTTCTGGAACATTTCAAGAGAGAGAAATAGCTACTGGGGGAGATGCTATCAGGGAACAACTAACTGGTCTGGATCTGCAAATGATTATAGATCGTTCACATATGGAATGGAAGAATTTGGTTGAATTGAAATGGAATAGATTGGAGGAGGATCAAGAATCTACTGTGGATGGATGGGAGGATGAAACAATTCGAAGAAGAAAGGATTTTCTGGTTGGACGCATTAAATTGGCTAAACATTTTCTCCGAACAAATATAGAACCAAAATGGATGGTTTTATGCCTATTACCAGTTCTTCCTCCCGAACCGAGGCCAATCGTTCAATTAGGTGAAGGTGGACTGATTACTTCATCAGATCTAAATGAACTTTATCGAAGAGTTATCAATCGGAATAATACTCTTACCAATTTATTAGCAAGAAGTGGATCTGAGTCATTTGTTATTTGTCAAAAAAAATTGATCCAAGAAGCCGTAGATGCACTTCTCGATAATGGCATCTGTGGACAACCAATGAGAGACAGTCATGATAGGCCTTATAAATCGTTCTCAGATGTGATCGAAGGCAAAGAGGGAAGATTTCGTGAAAATTTACTAGGGAAACGAGTTGATTATTCAGGTCGTTCCGTTATTGTGGTGGGTCCCTTTCTATCATTGTATCAATGTGGATTACCCTCAGAAATAGCAATAGAGCTTTTTCAAGCATTTGTAATTCGTAGTCTCATTGGACGACATATTGCTCCCAACCTAAGAGCTGCTAAAAGTATGATTCGAGATAAGGGACCCATTGTATGGGAAGTACTTCAAGAGATTATGCAAGGACATCCTGTATTGTTGAATCGAGCACCTACCTTACACAGATTAGGAATACAAGCGTTTCAACCTATTTTAGTAGAAGGACGCGCCATTCGTTTACATCCATTGGTTTGTGGAGGATTTAATGCGGACTTCGACGGAGATCAGATGGCTGTCCATGTACCTTTATCTCTGGAAGCTAGAGCAGAAGCTCGTTTACTCATGTTTTCTGAGAAAAATCTTTTGTCTCCAGCTATCGGAGATCCTATTTCTATACCGACTCAAGATATGCTTCTTGGACTTTATATATCAACGATTGGAAATAATCAAGGTATTTATGGTAATAGGTACCACCCGTATCACTCGGAAAATAAAAGCTTTTCCCGTAAGAAACCTTCCTTTTATAGTTATGATGATGTGCTCAGAGCTTATCGACAGAAACGAATTGACTTATACAGCCCCTTATGGCTTCGGTGGGAGGAAGTGGATCTACGTATCATTACCTCCGTAAACCAAGAAGCCCCTATCGAGGTTCAATACGAATCTTTGGGTACCTTCCACGAAATCCATGAACATTATAGAATAAGAAAAGGTAGAAGAGGGGAAATCCTTAATATATACATTCGAACAACTGTTGGTCGTACTCGTTTCAATCGAGAAATGGAAGAAGCCATACAAGGTTTTGCCCGTTCTGAACACCCAAAGAAATCACTACCAGCTTTTAGGATCTAATGTTATTGATCTTATGATCTTTTCATTAGTGTAGATATAGAGATCGAGGAAGCCTTCGAATAACCGGCTTGAACCCATTGCTTAATCCTGCTCATGAAAATATGGAGATTTTTCCTTATGAAGGAACGAACCAGATTGCCCTTTGATAATTTGCCCTTTTATAATAAAGTGATGGATAAAACTGCCATTAAAAAGCTTATTAGCAGATTAATAGATCACTTCGGAATGACATATACATCACATATCTTGGATCAACTCAAGACTTCAGGTTTTCAACAAGCTACTCATACAGCTATTTCATTAGGAATTGATGATCTTTTAACAGCACCTTCCAAAGGATGGCTCGTCCAAGATGCGGAGCAACAAGGTTCTATTTCGGAGAAACATAATCATTATGGGAATGTACATGCAGTGGAAAAATTACGTCAATCGATCGAGATATGGTATGCTACAAGTGAATATTTGAGAAAGGAAATGAATCCGAATTTTAGCATGACTGATCCCTTAAATCCAGTACATGTTATGTCCTTCTCAGGAGCTAGGGGAAATACATCTCAGGTTCACCAATTAGTAGGTATGAGAGGATTAATGTCAGATCCTCAAGGACAAATCATTGATCTACCCATTCGAAGGAATTTACGCGAAGGGCTCTCTTTAACGGAATATATTATTTCCTGTTATGGGGCTCGTAAAGGAGTTGTGGATACTGCTGTACGAACAGCAGATGCTGGATACCTCACACGTAGACTCGTTGAAGTGGTTCAACACATTGTAGTACGTAGAAAAGATTGTGGCACTATCCAAGGTATTTTCGTAAGTCCCATTCGAGGTCGAGAAAGGGACAGAAATGAAATTTTTGTACGAACACAAATACTGATTGGCCGTGTGCTAGCAGACGATGTATATATAAATAGGAGATGCATTGCCACGCGCAATCAAGATATTGGAGTTGGACTTGCCAATCAATTAATAAATCTTCGAACACAACCAATATATATACGAACCCCCTTTACTTGCAAGAGTATATCTCGGATTTGTCAATTATGTTATGGTCGGAGTACTACTCACAGTCACTTGATCGAATTAGGAGAAGCAGTAGGTATTATTGCAGGCCAATCCATTGGGGAACCAGGAACTCAACTAACACTAAGGACTTTTCATACCGGGGGGGTATTTACTGGTGATATTGCAGAACATGTACGAGCTCCTTTCAATGGAAAGATTGAATTCAATGATAATTTGGTTTATCCTACACGTACATGTAATGGACATCCTGCTTATCTATGTCATAATAACTTATCCATCACTATTGATGGTAAGGATCAAGTACAGAACTTAACCATTCCACCACAAAGTTTGCTTTTGGTTCAGAATGATCAATATGTGGAATCGGAACAAATTATTGCCGAGGTTCGCACTAGAACATCTTCCTTCAAGGAGAAAGTTCGCAAAAATATATATTCTGACCTAGAAGGAGAAATGCACTGGAGTACCAATGTGTGTCATGCACCTGAATATGTACACGGTAATGTTCATTCTATACTCAGGACGGGTTATTTATGGATATTATCGGGAGGTATATACGGATCCGGTGTAGTACCTTTCCCATTTAATAAGCATCAGGATCAAGTAGATGTTCAACTTTTTGTTGCCAAACATAAATCACTTTCCGATTCTTACGTGGATCAAGTGGAACATAGATTGGGTGACTCAAACTGCTATGAGAAGGAAGAACAAATCTTCAGTTATTCAGAAACTGATGGGACCATATGCAACGAGCATCAAGACTCTATTTATGTCACCTTTTCCCCAAATAATTACAATATTAAGGGGAAAAAACAAATGGATCGATTCATCGTCCCGTTACAATGTGATAAAGAATGGGGAAAAAGAAGAATACCTTGTCCTGATGCGATTCTTAGAATACCCAAAAGTGGTATTCTACAGAGAAATTCCATTTTTGGATATTCTAACGTAGAATATGGAATACCTGATGGGCCAGATATGACAATACCCTTTTCCCTAGATTTCTCGAGGGAAGGGGACAACTTGCAGATTCAAGTTAGCAATTCTATTTCGTACGAAGATGATGAACGAATCCAAGTAATGAATGACACAAGTATTCCATTGGTTCAAACTTGTCTAGGATTTGATTGGGAACAAATAGATTCTATAGAATCTGGAGCTTATGCTTCTCTTACTTCAGTAAAAACAAATAAGATCGTTAGCAATATGATCCAAATTAGCTTGATGAAATACCCCCTTTTTTTCATGGCGAGAAGGGACAATAAAGCAAGTTCTAATTTGATGTTACATAACAAATTGTCCCACACTAATCTTTTCTCTTCCAATGGGGAGAGTCAATTAATTAGTAAGCATCAAGGAACTATTTGTTCATTATCTAATGGGGGGGAAGATAGTGGATCTTTTACGGTTCTGTCACCATCCGACTGTTTTCGAATCGTTCTAGTCAATGATTCAAAATGTTATGATACGGTAAATAAATCAAATAGAGAGGATCCTATGAGAAAAATCATTGAATTTTCGGGTCTCTTGGGTCATTTACATAGTATCACCAACCGTTTTCCATCCTCCCATTTTCTAACTTATAAAAAAGTATTGTCAAAGAAACATTCCATTTTCCACAAGTATTTCAATACTTTTCAAGTACCTAAATACTATTTTATGGACGAAAATATGAGAATTTCTCATTTCGATCCGTGCAGGAACATAATCTCCAATCTCTTGGGTCCAAATTGGTGCTCTTCTCCATCCGAATTCTGCGAAAAAACATTTCCAGTAGTTAGTCCTGGACAATTTATGCCTGAAAGTGTATGTATATCCGAGCATGAACCACTCCCCGAATCTGGTCAAATTATAGCAGTTGATGAGGAATCTTTAGTCATTAGATCAGCTAAACCCTATTTGGCTACTCGAAAAGCGACTGTTCATGGTCATTATGGAGAAATTCTTGACAAAGGAGATACATTGATAACATTGATATATGAAAGGTTCAAATCCAGTGATATAATTCAAGGTCTTCCTAAAGTTGAACAATTGTCAGAAGCCCGTTTGAATAATTCAATATCGATGAATCTGAAAGAAAGTTTTGAAAATTGGACCGGGGATATGACAAGATTTCTTGGAAGTCTTTGGGGGTTATTCATCAGTGCTAGGATAACTATGGAACAAAGTCAGACTCATTTGGTCAATCAGATTCAAAAGGTTTACCGATCCCAAGGGGTACGAATTTGTGATAAGCATATAGAAATTATTGTACGCCAAATGACATCGAAAGTATTAATTTCAGAAGATGGAACAGCTAATGTTTTTTCACCCGGGGAACTCATTGGATTATCACGAGCACAGAGAATGAATCGTGCTCTGGAAGAGGCAATCTACTATAAAACTATGTTATTGGGAATAACAAGGGCATCTCTGAATACTCAAAGTTTTATATCCGAAGCGAGTTTCCAGGAAACTGCTCGGGTCTTAGCTAAAGCTGCTCTACAAGGTCGTATCGATCGGTTGAAAGGCTTGAAGGAAAATGTTATTCTCGGGGGGATTATACCTGCCGGTACTGGACAACATATTCGCCGTTCAGGGAAACGTAACGGAATGGATCCAAGAATGGGGAATAGAAATCTATTTAGCAACAAAGTGAAAGATATTTTATTTCATCATGACAAGGTCTCTTTTTTTTCCATTCAAGAAAATTCTCACAATATATTTAAACAGCCATTAAAATAGTCTTGATAAATAGTCTTGATAAATAGTCTTGATAAATAGTCTTGATAAATAGATTTATTGTTATGTTCATGAATATGAATCCTATAATATAATAGGAAAAATATCAAATATTCTATGAGTGAGAACGTTTGTTTGTACCACGTACTAGACAGATAGGCAATCTTTGAGATGTAATCGATTCCATTGGAATAATTAGATATTACAGTCCATGTTATTTCGTTATTTTGGGGAGGAAAGCGAACGAGAATGAGCAAAAGATATTGGAACATTGATTTGGAAGAGATGATGGAAGCAAGAGTTCATTTAGGGCATAAAACTAGGAAATGGAATCCTAAGATGGCACCTTACATTTTTACAGAGCGTAGAGATACTCATATTATTAATCTGGCTAAAACTGCTCGTTCTTCATCAGAAGCTTGTGATTTGCTGTTTGATATAGCAGGTAGAGGAAAGCAATTCCTGATAATCGGTACGAAATATCAAGCAGCTGATTTAGTAGCATCAGCTGCTACAGAAGCTCGATGTCATTATGTAAATAGAAAATGGCTTGGTGGTATGTTAACTAATTGGTCTACTACAGAGACGAGACCTCAGAAGTTCAAGGATTTAAAAAAAGAACAAGATACGGGACGATTCAATCAACCTCCAAAAAAAGAAGCAGCAATGCTCAAGAGACAATTGGACCAATTGCAGAAATATCTAGGTGGGATTAGATACATGACGAGCTTACCCGATATTGCAATAATTACTAATCAACAAGAAGAATCCATTGCTCTTGGGGAATGTAGAACTTTGGGTATTCCGACAATTTGCTTAGTTGATACAGATTGTGATCCAGATCTCGTGGATATCCCAATTCCAGCCAATGATGATGGTATAGCTTCAATCCAATTGATCCTGAACAGATCAACGTCAGCAATTTGTGAAGGAAGGTCATTAAGGCCATTATAGCTATATGAAGGGTTAATAGATAGTTAATTAGTAATAATAATAATAAAATAGAAAAAAAGGGGAGGGGTACCTGAGGATTTACTGAGTTGGCTGCTATTCCATTTAAGATATCGTAAGAGCGAATTTCATTTATTTATTTGGTTGGCTGCTCCAAATTGAAAAATATTCTTAATGGAATAACCATTTTATTATCTCGTGGCATCAAAAATTCTGATGAGAGTGAAATGATTGAGGAATCCCTCATTCGACAAAAATAATTTCTTTTCTTCTTTAAGTTAATCTTTACAAGGGGGTAATATGGATATGGATATCGTACGATCTCCTATTAGCACACTGAATCATATCTATGAGATATCCGGTGTGGAGGTAGGTCAACATTTTTATTGGCAAATAGGGGGGTTTCAAGTTCATGCACAGGTACTTATAACTTCTTGGGTTGTAATTGCTGTCTTATTAGGTTCAGCTACCATAGCTGTTCGAGATCCACAAACCATTCCTACCGGTGGTCAAAATTTTGTTGAATATATTCTCGAATTTATTCGGGACTTGGCCAGAACTCAGATTGGGGAAGAAGAATATGGTCCTTGGGTTTCCTTTATTGGAACTATGTTTCTATTTATCTTTGTTTCTAACTGGTCAGGTGCTCTTCTTCCTTGGGGAATTCTAAAATTACCTCAAGGGGAGTTAGCCGCACCTACAAATGATATAAATACTACGGTTGCTCTAGCTTCGCTTACGTCAGTAGCATATTTCTACGCAGGTCTTGCAAAGAAGGGGTTAGGTTATTTTGGTAAATATATTCAACCAACCCCAATACTTTTACCAATTAACATCTTAGAGGATTTTACAAAACCTTTATCACTAAGTTTTCGACTTTTTGGAAATATATTAGCCGACGAATTGGTAGTTGCCGTTCCTGTTTCTCCGGTACCTTTAGTAGTTCCTATACCTGTAATGTTCCTGGGATTATTTACGAGCGGTATTCAAGCTCTGATCTTTGCAACTCTAGCCGCAGCTTATATAGGTGAATCCATGGAGGGTCATCATTAAACCACTAAATAACTGTTCAATCAGACATAATATTATCTAAGTATCGTACCAACTCATGACTTGATATGTATGGTAGGAGCAAATCGGAATTCTTAGTAACAAAGGCTTGGTAAGAAGATTTAGGATCAGTTAACTACTAATTCCATCCATTAGATCTCCAGATAGAGTGGATCAGATTGGTTCATTTGTATAAAGATATGAAAGAAAATAGGATCGAACATGTTCACTAATCGGAGTTGGTTGAGTAAAGAATGTACTCCGGCGTAGAACGATTCCATTTTTGTTCCTAGTAAAGGGAGGATTTTTTAACATGTTTACTTTGTATATAGTTCGTTTCATATATTAATCCATTTATATTTATTATAAGCCTTATAGATTATATGGATTAATATATCATATATAGATGTTATATATAATTACTTATAGGCTCTTACACAGTCTATTATCTCTCCGTAATAATAATTCATATGTTCAATAAAATGGAATCTGTATTTCAGATATTTTCATGAATAAATATCTTCATAAGGAATAATAGGTTTCCCTATTCGTTGATATTTTGATACCTAAATCTTTTGGGTTCTTAGTTGTTCGGAATAAATCGTTCCATAATTTCACTATTGGTGAACAATCAATAGATGAAACTGTTGTATTATCAACTATTTCCCAACCTTAGTAAGAGGAGATTACCATGGATCCCTTAATTTCTGCTGCTTCCGTTATTGCTGCTGGATTATCTGTAGGGCTTGCTTCTATTGGACCCGGCGTTGGTCAGGGCACTGCTGCGGGCCAAGCTGTAGAAGGTATTGCGAGACAACCAGAAGCGGAAGGTAAAATACGGGGTACCTTACTGCTAAGTTTAGCTTTTATGGAAGCTTTAACTATTTATGGACTAGTTGTGGCCCTAGCACTTCTATTTGCAAATCCCTTTGTTTGATCCTGAAAACAAAGATCCCTACACCTCGTCATTACATTCTTCCTATACCTATACTTCGGTCATAGAGATTAATGATGCGCGCGGCAGGGAAGAGAGTAGATAGGGCAAGCAATTTTTTTTTTTTTTATCCTTATATGAGACCTGGGACTAAGTATCCCAAATATTCTTATCCAGAACTAGATAGATAGGATCAAATAAGAAAAGAACAAGATTCTGTAGAACATATCCTTATCTATGAGGGGAGAACGTATGAAAAATGTAATGGATCCTTTCATTTCCTTGAGTTATTGGCCTTCTGCTGGGGGTTTCGGGTCAAATACCAATATTTTAGAAACAAATATAATAAATCCAAGTGTGGTGCTTAGTGTACTAATATATTTTGGAAAGGGAGTGTGTGCGAATTGTATATTCGAATAATATGGCTGGGCCCAACCAGCTGCACTTTGGAGTTTGGAGATAGAAAAGTGCATGATCTCTACGAATTACTTCCGAACAGGGAATAGCGAAGAACTATAGCATTTCGTAATTGATTGGGAGATGAACTCTTAGTTTATACCAACCAACCAATGAGAGAGGACCATTAGAATGGTTAAAGCTGAACTGCTTGAAGTCTAAGCACAACTAACTGGGTACTCTTTCCACCGCTGTGTCAAGATGAGATGGATTCAAAGGCATAGTTGGAGATTGATCCGATATATAACATTCATATCAATGGAATAATCCATTTACTGAAAAATAGTCCCAATCTCCCATCCAAATTTAGTTCCAATGCTGAACCGACGACCTACACAGAACAGAAGGGAAATTATTCGATAAAACAAAAAGGAGGAGGCACAAATGAATTGGTTGAATGGAACGTATTGATTCCAATTTCATGGGAGAATAAAAGGAGAGAAAAGGGGAAACAACAAGAAAAACAACAACTTTATTGATAATTGCAAATCCCTTTTGCCGGAAGAGCCCTTCGAAGATCTCGGTCTTTTATAGATTGATTCTAATCTTCCGTAAACGGAACGGAAAGGGCAGGCTTGGTGTTTATGAGGGAAGGGAACGTATATGTTCCTGGGGAATAAAAAAAGAACTGAGCAGGAGAGCCGAATGAATTGAAAGATTCGTGTTCGGTTTGGGAAGAGATTATGAATTCATTAAATTTGTGAATAGATAATCTACTTTCATTAAGTAATCTATTAGATAACCGTAAACAGAAAATATTGAGTACTATTCAGAATTCGGAAGAACTATGTAAAGTAGCTATCGATCAGCTCGACAAAGCTCGGGTTCGCTTAAGGGAAGTGGAAAGGATAGCAAACGAAATCCGGGTAAATGGAGACTCCCAGATAGAACGAGAGAAAGAGGATCTCATCAAAGTTGCTTCTGAGAATTTGGAACAATTAGAGGATCCCAAGAATGAGACGGTTTACTCCGAACAGCAAAGAGTAATTGACCAGATCCGACAACAAGTTTCTCGCCAAGCTTTACGAAGAGCTATAGGAACTTTGAATAGTCGTTTGAATACTGAGTTACATTTACGTACGATCGATCACAATATTGGCCTGCTTAGAGCCATGATGAACACAAATAATTAGTTGTTATAGGTCCTATTTCTCAACAGATAATTAATGAGTGCTAATGGGAAATATTCGACTCGACGAAATTAGTAGTATTATACGAAAACAGATCGAACAATATAATAACGAAGTAAGAGTTGGTAATCTTGGCACCGTACTTCAAGTAGGAGATGGCATTGCTCGTATTCATGGTCTTGATGAAGTAATGGCAGGGGAATTATTGGAATTTGGAGATGGTACAGTAGGCATTGCCCTAAATTTGGGATCGGATAATGTTGGAGCTGTATTAATGGGTGATGGCTTGATGATACAAGAAGGCAGTTCTGTGAAAGCAACGGGAAAAATTGCTCAGGTACCAGTAAGTGATGCGTATTTGGGTCGTGTTGTAAATGCTCTAGCCCAACCCATTGATGGCAAGGGTCAAATTTCAGCTTCCGAATTTCGACTGATTGAATCTCCCGCTCCAGGTATTATATCAAGACGTTCCGTATATGAACCCCTTCAAACGGGACTTATTGCTATTGATTCTATGATTCCTATAGGACGTGGTCAGCGAGAATTAATTATTGGGGACAGACAGACCGGCAAGACAGCAGTAGCTACAGATACTATTCCTAATCAAAAGAGTCAAAATGTAATCTGTGTCTATGTAGCAATTGGTCAAAAAGCTTCTTCCGTGGCTCAGGTAGTTAATACATTCCAAGAACGTGGTGCAATGGAATATACCATTGTGGTAGCGGAAACTGCGGATTCTCCCGCTACATTACAATATCTCGCTCCTTATACAGGGGCAGCTTTGGCTGAATACTTCATGTATAAGAAACAACATACTTCAATAATTTATGATGATCTCTCCAAACAGGCACAAGCTTATCGACAAATGTCTCTTCTATTAAGAAGACCACCTGGCCGAGAAGCTTATCCGGGAGATGTTTTCTATTTGCATTCCCGTCTCTTGGAAAGAGCAGCTAAATTAAGTTCTCAGTTAGGTGAGGGGAGTCTTACGGCTCTACCAATAGTTGAGACTCAAGCTGGAGATGTTTCAGCTTATATTCCCACTAATGCAATTTCAATTACCGATGGACAAATATTTTTATCGGCTGATCTATTCAATGCCGGGATCCGACCTGCTATTAATGTGGGTATTTCCGTATCTAGAGTAGGATCCGCGGCTCAGATAAAAGCTATGAAAAAGGTAGCTGGAAAATTGAAATTAGAGTTAGCTCAATTTGCAGAGTTGGAAGCCTTTGCACAATTTGCTTCCGATCTTGATAAAGCTACTCAAGATCAGTTGGCAAGGGGTCAACGATTACGTGAGTTGCTCAAACAATCTCAGTCGGCTCCTTTGAAAGTAGAAGAACAAATAGCTACTATTTATACCGGAACGAATGGATACCTAGATATATTAGAGATAGCACAGGTGAGAAAATTTCTCGTTCAGTTACGCGAGTATTTGATAAAGAATAAACCTCAGTTTGGAGAAATTATACGTTCTACTTGTACATTTACGGAAGAAGCAAAAGCTCTTCTGGAAGAGGCTCTTAAGGAACATACTGAACTTTTTTTACTTCAAGAACAAAAATGAATATTTTATCATTTGGCAGGACATTCGGAACAGGAAAAAGAGCTTAAGAATTTGTTCCAATACATTGCACAACAATTTTGAACAATTGAAGAGTCTTACGTCCAATAGGATTTGAACCTATACTGAAGGTTTAGAAGACCTCTGTCCTATCCATTAGACGATGGACGCTCTTTTTCTCTTTTTTCACTATCTTTGGCATATCCCGATCCACTTTTTGATTCACAATGAGATTAGGATAGGAAAAGAATAGAATCTATTTCATATTGAAATGGAAAATATATTTTGAATGAATTGTGAAATTATGTGATATGCTTAATCACTTTATATCTACCTATTCTATCTATATATATAGATAGAATAGGTAGATATCCGTTAGCGGGTAGCGGGAATCGAACCCGCATCGTTAGCTTGGAAGGCTAGGGGTTATAGTCGACATTGATTATTAAATGCCTCTAATTCAGAACCGAACATGAAAATTTCATGTCATTCGGCTCCTTCATGGGAGATAGAGGTATGAGGGAAGAAACGGAGTATTTATATAAAATCTTTAAGAGATTTTCATTTTTTTATCCTTCTTTTTTTTTTCTTTTCTAATTAAACCCTAATTTCTTATCGTACCCATAGCATCTATGTCAGTTTCTTCTCTTTTCTCCCCTTCTATCTTTTTTTTTTTTAGTGAAGGGCCCCGAATCGTAGAATACTTACTCACTTTCTAGATGATCCCTATAGAAAGATCAATTTGAAAAGTTTCAAATGATCACAAATCTTTCTAATTACTTCGTTCCCTATTTCTACTGATTCCGATCCCCAGGAGAACAAATTCCACCGAGCTCGAACAAAATGCCGATAACCCAAGTAAACCAAAGTCATCGTTCTATAGCTATTTGGCTTCAACCTGGGGTCCTTCCATCCATAAGTTAAAGGTTTAGTCACGATGAAAAATATCTTTGGATCCCCATAGATCTGTTATTTCTCTAATTGGAAAGATTTATCTAACCTTTCAAACATTCTGTGTCGCTATCTTGGAACCAAAAATGTGTTTCTATTTAATCATTTAAGATCCAGATTACGAGAAGGTATGTTATTCCTGAACCAAGGTATTCATAGGGGAGGTTTTTAACCTATCTAGAAATAGAGCTTTAGATGGATCAGAGATCCATGTAAAAGATCCTTCAACTATTCAAGTTGATAATGTAACGAATCACACTTTTACCACTAAACTATACCCGCCACGATCCAATTGTAATATACGGATCGATCTTTTGTCCAACCAATAGGAAGACGAGGAGTTATCAACCTCCATTGAAAGTTTCTATCAATCATTACCTCGTTTTCATCATTACATGAATCTCCATCCCCGGAGATTCAATACTTGGGTAAATAGTATTTCATTCCCGGAGATGGCTCATTGTAATTATAAATTACCTTTGCGAACTGCTGATAAAACAATTACTAATGGACCCGATACAACCGTCAGAGTCAGAACAGTGAGCTGTGCAATAACCTCTAGATTCATTTCGTTTTCTTTCACCCCTATGATCCCATCGACTTGATGGATGTATGAATAAAATGTTGTCAAGATCAATCACTTTTCACACTTCTATTTTCTCTTCTCCTTCCCCATCTGTGTAGTTTCGATTAGGAAACTATAGCCTTGAGCAACTAATATCTTTACAATAGCCTTGAGCAACTGATATCTTTACAATAATACATCAAATAGATAGAGAGCCCATTGATGTATTTCAATATCTAGATAATCAAATTGGATACTGGAGAGAAATAAATGGACTAATCCGTTCCGTGTAACTCATTTATTCAAAATGATTGGAGAGGGAATGAAGAGATGATAGCTCAATTTGTGATAGCCTTTTTTCTTGCTTTTATAACAATGATTTTAGCGCTCAGATTAGGTAGAGCGCTGTATTATTGATTCCTGACTTTTCTTGGTTTGGCCTGGCCGGTGTGGCCAGGCCAATAAAAGAAAAGAATCTTTTTTAACGAAATGAACAATACGATTCGCCAGATTGGTTTTTATCTAACTGAATAATTGCTATATTCATTGTATTGTCGATACAATCCGTACATGCTATGGTATACATCTTCACTCCACCATTCATTTTGTTACATTCCATTTTGGAGAGATGGCTGAGCGGACCAAAGCGGCGGATTGCTAATCCGTAGTACGGATTATCCGTACCGAGGGTTCGAATCCCTCTCTCTCCGTTCGGTCACTATTGATCCTGAAAACGGATAACTTCGGATCTTTCTACGGAACGGAAAAGCTAGATACTTTTTCCACTATTCTTTACGTCCGGGATTACGTCCTGGATCGTTTGATAGAAATCCAAAGATAAAAAGAGAAATGAAAAATATCACTACTGTGTAAACGAACAGCTTAAGAGTAAGCATTACGTAATCTCCGGGATCCTTATTATAAGTACAACAGAATAGATTATCAATCTTTGTACCATATATGGATACTTGAATACCAAGCAATAGTATGATTAATACAGATCACAAAATGATTTCTCCGAATCACGTGTGAAAATAAATCAAAAAAAGAAGGAGATAATTTATCCCTTTGTTTTCCAAATGTTCTTTCTTCCCTTCTTCTTTTTTGGATCAACCAGATATTTATCGAATCTTTATGAAAATATATGATTCGTATCACTACGTGACCAAATAGCTCGATCCGGAGTGAGCGATGGGATCAGAAGGAATTTACAAAGGTGAGTTGAAAAGTTTTTAGCCGGGAGCAGATAAGGTATCTGGATCTGGTATCGTTGGGTGGAGCAAGGATAGAACTTCTGCCACAAAAAATGGAAAGGGTGATACAGAAATTGGATGAATGACAGCGATCCAAAAACTTGAAAAAGGAAAAAAAGGGATACTTTTTATCGAAAACTTACAGCAGCTTGCCAAACAAAGGCTAAGAGAAAAGAGAGAACGGGAATAATTGGCATTACATCGACAATTGGATCGGAAATTGCATAAGCCTCAGGTAATTTTCCAAAAAAGGGATTATTTAAATGAATAAAGGCATCATCTATACAAATATTGAGTATAACTAGCATTTTTTTCTCCAATAAAAATGAGGGGGGGGGGTAAAGCCAGAAAAGTCTTTGATTGATCGAATCGATCGAAGCTCTTCGGCAAGTTTGACCAGACTTGGGGTTGGAAGGGATGATTTTTTCATACATACAATATTTTACCCAATCTAATAGAGATTGATCAATGAATGGATATTCTTGTCCCTTTTTCTGTTTCTCCTATTATGTCCAATTCCATAAAGAACCTTTTTTGTCAATATATCCACAAAATTTTCCGGACCAATTGGGATCTGATCTAATGAATCTTGGATCCTAATGGGTTGACAAAAAGTTTTTTATAAGTATTCATTAGCATATGAATAGGGAAATAGGATGGGAATGGGGTGTGGCCAAGCGGTAAGGCAGCAGGTTTTGGTCCTGTTATTCGGAGGTTCGAATCCTTCCATCCCAGACTTATTTCATTGGTTCCTGTTTTACCTTCCCTCCCTCTTCTCTTTCTTCTTTCGTAAAAGGTAGATCCAATGGAATTAAAGGGATATCTCTGTGGTGCAAGATGGGAATACGGATCAATTCGAGATAAGGTTCAATTTATGAAATTAGCCCATTGGATGTATGCTGGTCCTGCTCATATTGGAACTCTACGAGTAGCTAGTTCATTCAAAAATGTACATGCCATTATGCATGCTCCTCTAGGAGATGATTATTTTAATGTAATGCGCTCTATGTTAGAACGGGAAAGAAATTTTACTCCTGCAACTGCTAGTATAGTAGATCGTCACGTACTAGCACGTGGATCTCGAAAAAGAGTTGTCGATAATATTATTCGAAAAGATAAGGAGGAAGGTCCCGATTTGATCATATTGACACCTACATGTACCTCTAGTATCTTGCAAGAGGATTTAAAAAACTTTGTGGATAGAGCATCCATAATCTCTGATTGCAACGTCATTTTTGCGGATGTTGATCATTATCAAGTGAATGAAATTCAGGCAGCGGATAGAACTTTGGAACAGGTGGTTCAATATTATTTGGATAAATCCCATAGACAAGAAAATTTGGATCAATTTGTAACAGATGCACCTTCTGTAAATATAATTGGGATTCTTACTCTAGGCTTTCATAATCGACACGATTGTCGTGAGTTGAGACGTTTATTAAAAGATCTGGACATCAGAATTAATCAAATAATTCCTGAAGGGGGATCTGTAGAGGATCTGAAAAATTTACCAAAAGCTTGGTTCAATTTAATTCCTTATCGTGAAGTGGGCTTAATGACAGCGATGTATTTGAATAAAGAATTTGGAATGCCTTATGTATCTACAACTCCTATGGGAGCTGTAGATATGGCTGAGTGCATCCGACAGATAAAGAAATATGTTGATACCTTGGCGGCTCCTATTTTATCAAGCAAAAGAGTTGATTACGAATCCTATATCGATGGACAAACTCGATTCGTTTCCCAAGCTGCTTGGTTCTCAAGATCTATTGATTGTCAGAATTTTACGGGGAAAGAAACAGTCGTTTTTGGTGATGCAACTCATGCTGCTTCAATCACTAAGATACTTGCTAGAGAGATGGGAATTCGTGTGAGTTGTACAGGTACTTATTGTAAACATGATGCAGAATGGTTTAAAGAGCAAATTAAAGATTTTTCTGATGAGATAATCATCACAGATGATCATGCTGAAGTAGGAGATATTATCGCTCGCGTAGAGCCCTCTGCAATATTTGGTACTCAAATGGAACGTCATATCGGTAAACGTCTTGAGATTCCCTGTGGAGTTATTTCCGCACCAGCTCATATCCAAAATTTTTCCTTGGGATATCGACCCTTCTTGGGTTACGAAGGTACTAATCAAATAGCTGATCCAGTTTATAACTCATTTGCTCTGGGTATGGAAGATCATCTTCTAGAAATTTTTTGTGGTCATGATACGAAGGAAATAATGACAAAATCATTATCCACGGATATGAGTCTAATTTGGGATCCTGAAAGTCAACTAGAATTGAATAGAATCCCTCGTTTTGTCAGGGACGAAGTAAAGAGAAATACAGAAAAATTCGCACGACGAAAGGGCATTTTGAACATTACTGTCGAGGTAATGCACGCAGCTAAAGAAGCATTAAGTACCTAATCAATATAAATTCATTTATTACATTGAGCTTATTCTATACAAAAAAAGTGAATCCAATTCGATATCTATTCCTATAATATCAATGGAGTTAATGACTATTCATAATCACGTCTCGATCATGATTCGAGATCAGCAGGGAGGGATCTTAAAAACATCGTCTGAAACGACGTGGTAGAAAGCAACGTGCGACTTTACATAATTGGTTTGGTGGATGGATGTGGATAATGACATCCAACATTTCATATTCGGATCAAATGCCCTAATCGTTCCACCAAGGCTGTTACAAATAAGCCTAGAATTTTCTCTCGATGCGTCTAACATCTCATCCCAATACAGTTGCCAATCCAACAATGAATTTATCTCTTATTCTGGATTGACAATAGTGTATTGTGTCGATATAATTCGTCCATTCACAATAGAGATAGATATCTTAGGTTCATCATTGATCAGTGATTCTATCCAATCATGATTATTCTGTCGACGGATCATTTATTCATAACCTAGATTACTTTATTCTGGAATAGCGGATCGAAAGAAACTATTCATATCCATATATGAACTGACGAGTTCATTATTTGGTCATTCACATAGGTTTTTGATCCCGTTCGTCATTTAACAACAGTGATTGGTAAGATTCTATTTACCGGTTCATATTGAGTAACCTCACATTCCACTTCGATCGTATATATATCCTCAATATCTATTCGCAATATGGGTTGCTAACTCAATGGTAGAGTACTCGGCTTTTAAGTGCGACTAAGGTCTTTCACACATTTGAATGAAGTAGAAAACTCGTCGATACCATCGGTAAAGTTCGGAAGACTACGACTGATCCTCGAAGTATAATGAACGGAAAAAATAGCATGTCGTTCCAACATATGATCTTTATGATACCTTATATTATTTTTAGGATACCTGATTGTATTCGATCAGGACCGGATCTTATTCAAGGAATCAAATAGGTGGGAAATGTCTATTATATATTTAGATGATTTATAATATGCTCATCCTTTCGGATCAAATGTGATAATTGTGAATAGGATCGAATCAATTCACGATTAAGTCGAATGAGTCAATGGAGAAAGTTATATGACTTGAATCATAGGTAAACCCAGAGGAACGAGCTTCTGTTCCTCGTTCCAATTAAACGAGCGAGGAATTCCCTTTACTGATCAGAAGTTAAGAGCATTTTAGTACCCGATATCGGGAGGTTTTCCCTGAGTAGATCAGGGATTTATACACTCACAATGAGTCCTAAGTACTCGATACAAATGTGTAAGATAAATAGTGTACTGACCAGGTTGATTTATCCCATGAGTCAGGAGAGCGATCGGTCGCCAGGATAAAAGATTTTCGTTCTTCCTCATGACGAATGAGATCCTTGGGTAGTAAATCTGTTGAATTTAATATAGAATCTTAATATCCGGATATATATATTTTTTTCCTATCTTGTCCCGACTAGATCGCACCATGTATTATCTCAGAAATTAAGAGGTTATTCTCATGAACGAGGGACATAGCTGAGGTTTGAAAATGGATGAGTTCCATAGATACGGGAAGGAAGATAGCTCTTGGCAACAATGCTTTTTATATCCACTCTTTTTCCAGGAAGATCTTTACGCAATTTATCATGATCATTATTTGGATGGATCAAGTTCCTCTGAATCGATGGAACATTTAAGTTCCAATGATCAATTCAGTTTCCTAACTGTAAAACGTTTGATTGGTCAAATACGTCAACAGAATAATTCAATTGTTTTCTTTTTGAATTGCGATCCAAATCCATTAGTTGATCGCAACAAGAGTTTCTATTATGAATCGGTACTAGAAGGACTTACATTGGTCCTGGAAGTTCCGTTCTCTATACGGTCGAAATATTCTGTGGAAGGGATGAATGAATGGAAGAGTTTCCGATCGATCCATTCAATATTTCCCTTCTTGGAAGATAAATTCCCGCATTCTAATTATATATTAGATACACGAATACCCTATTCTATTCATCCGGAAATTTTGGTTCGAACCTTTCGTCGCTGGATCCGAGATGCTCCCTCCTTGCACCCATTACGATCTGTTCTCTATAAATATCGAAATAGTCCAGATAATTTACAAAAATCAATTATTATCGACCCGAGAGTAAATACAAGATTCTTGCTGTTCCTGTGGAATCATTATGTCTATGGATGTGAATCCATTCTAGTTCCCCTTCTTAAACGATCCTTTCATCCACGATCGTTGTCTCATGGATCTTTCCCTGATCAAACTCATTTTGATCGAAAGATCAAACATATTATCAGAAATTATCGTCGAAATTCACTGAAAAGTATCTGGTCGTTGAAGGATCCTAGAATTCACTATGTTAGATATGCAGAAAGATCTATTATAGCTATAAAGGGTACTCATCTCCTAGTGAAAAAATGTAGATATCATCTTCCAATTTTTCGGCAATTTTATTTCCATCTTTGGTCCGAACCATATAGGGTATGTTCTCATCAATTATCCAAGAATTGTTCTTCTTCCTTAGGTTATTTTCTGAGGGTTCGGATGAAACCTCTTCTGGTCAGGACCAAAATGCTAGATGAGTTATTCATTACCGATCTTATTACCGATGAATTTGATCCAATAGTTCCGATTGTACCAATAATTGGATTATTGGCTAGAGAAAAATTATGTGACATATCAGGGCGGCCAATTAGTAAATTGTATTGGACTAGTCTAACAGATGATGATATCCTCGATCGATTCGATCGAATTTGGAAAAATATTTTTCATTACTATAGTGGATCCCTTGATCGAGATGGTTTATATCGTATAAAGTATATACTTTCACTATCATGTGCTAAAACTTTAGCCTGTAAACATAAAAGTACGATACGTGTAGTTCGGAAGGAATTAGGTCCAGAACTCTTCAAAAAATATTTTTCAAAAGAGCGAGAATTTGATTTTCCGGCTTTTTCATCGAAAGCAGCGGCCCGTTCACAGAGAGAACGAATTTGGCATTCAGATATTCCCCAGATAAATCCCCTAGCCAATTCCTGGCAAAAGATACAGGATCTTAAATCTTAAAATAGAAAACTTATTTTACCAATGAAATGCTCTTTGAGTCATTGCCTCGATTCAGAATCATTTTTCTTTTTCCATCCGAGAACTAAAATGATTAGGGAATAAATAAATAAATTACATGGGGAAAGCCGTGTGCGATGAGAATTGCAAGCACGGTTTGGGGAGAGATTTCTCGCTCCTTACTGATACTGAAGGAGCAGATAATCCACTCCATCCGACGAGCTCCGGGTTCGAGTCCCGGGCAACCCGGATCAAATTGATCCAATTGCGATAGGTACCTCTGTCCACTTGTTCCGGTTCTGGATCCAATAAAGTTCCTTTTCATATTCATTCGTTCCTATTCACAGGAAACGAACTATCGCAGGTTCTCTGGAAAGGTGATGAAGAATTAATTAATATACCACTCATATCAATTGATTCAGAATTCGGTTCCAGAATCGCATTGCACTTCGTTCGTTGTAGCGAACAAAAAAAATTTGATCTTCGATTAAATCCTATCCGTTCTCATTACAACACAACGGATCTCCCTGGAACCAGAAATCAATAATTTCATGTAGTAGCTAACTACAGATAGATCTATAGAGTGTGGAATATATGCAAAAAATATATAGTCTATATAAAATACATCTCTATACTATCAATATAGATAGATCAGTATATATCCCAACGGGATATATATTGAAATCCCATACCAAATATTGGTTGACATTGATACATGGATCATATTATACTGTCAAATAACAAGCCTTATGCTTGGGAGCCTCTGATGATTTTATAAACGAAGTTCTTACCATGACCGCAATTATAGAAAGACGCGAAAGCGCAAATTTATGGGGTCGCTTCTGCGACTGGATCACTAGCACCGAAAACCGTCTTTACATTGGATGGTTCGGCGTCTTGATGATCCCTACCCTATTGACCGCAACCTCTGTATTCATTATTGCTTTCATCGCAGCTCCTCCGGTAGATATTGATGGTATTCGTGAGCCCGTTTCCGGTTCTCTTCTTTATGGAAACAATATTATCTCTGGTGCCATTATTCCTACCTCTGCAGCCATCGGTTCGCACTTCTATCCCATCTGGGAAGCAGCTTCCGTCGATGAATGGCTATACAACGGGGGTCCTTACGAGCTAATCGTTCTACACTTCCTACTTGGTGTAGCTTGCTATATGGGTCGTGAGTGGGAGCTTAGCTTCCGTCTAGGTATGCGTCCTTGGATTGCTGTTGCATACTCAGCTCCTGTTGCAGCTGCTACTGCTGTTTTCTTGATCTACCCTATCGGTCAAGGAAGCTTCTCTGACGGTATGCCTCTAGGAATCTCTGGTACTTTCAATTTCATGATTGTATTTCAGGCTGAGCACAATATCCTTATGCATCCATTCCACATGTTAGGTGTAGCTGGTGTATTCGGCGGCTCTCTATTCAGTGCTATGCATGGTTCTTTGGTAACTTCCAGTTTGATCAGGGAAACTACTGAAAATCAGTCCGCAAATGCAGGTTACAAATTTGGTCAGGAGGAAGAAACCTACAATATTGTGGCTGCTCACGGTTATTTCGGCCGATTGATCTTCCAGTATGCTAGTTTCAACAACTCCCGTTCTTTACATTTCTTCTTAGCTGCTTGGCCTGTAGCAGGTATCTGGTTTACCGCTCTAGGCATAAGCACTATGGCTTTCAACCTAAATGGATTCAATTTCAACCAATCTGTAGTTGACAGTCAAGGTCGTGTAATTAACACTTGGGCCGATATCATTAATCGTGCTAACCTAGGTATGGAAGTTATGCACGAACGTAATGCTCACAACTTTCCTCTGGATCTAGCTGCTGTTGAATCTATTTCAATAGGCGGATAA